TTTAATTTTAGAAATAAAAAATAAATCTTTATTATTTTATATTTCTTTATTAAGTTTATCATTAAGTATTATTATTTTGCTCTTCCAATTACAAGAAAAATCCACTATTAGTTTTTCAGGTAATTTTCAAGACGATAATTTTAATAGAATATTCCAAATTTTTCTAGCTTTATGTTCAATATTATGTATTCCTCTATCTATCGATTTTATTGAATGTACCAAATTATCAATAACGGAATTTCTTATTTTCATATTAACAGCAACTATAGGAGGAATGTTTTTATGTGGCGCTAACGATCTAATTACTATTTTTGTATCTCTAGAATGTTTAAGTTTATGTTCATATTTATTATCTGGTTATACTAAAAAAGACGTTCGATCTAACGAAGCTGTTATGAAATATTTACTTATAGGTGGAACAAGTTCATCTATTTTAATTTATGGTTTTTCTTGGTTATACGGCTTATCAGCAGGAGAATTTCAACTTCAAAAAATAGCGAATGGACTTATAAATACAGAAATGTATAATTCTTCAGGAACTTTACTTGGACTTATATTTATTATTGCGGGAATCGGATCTAAACTTTCTTTGGTACCTTTTCATCAATGGACCCCCGATGTATATGAAGGAGTGTGATTCGTTTTCTATAAATAAAAAACATAAATTTTTATTGTGTTTACAATATTTATAAATATTTTATAGACATGCAAAATAACAAAAAATTATTATTTTCACTCAAAATAAAACATAACTTTTATTCTTTTATTAAATAAAATTTTTTTTAATAAATTTAAATTAAATCTAGAATAAAACAAAGTTAAAATGATAAAAAAAAATAAGTTGATTATTAGGGGTAATTTAGAAAAAAAAGGTATAAATAAAATAAATTAAAAATTTTAAGTATTTAAAAATATTATTCAGTAATCTTTTTTCCTTCAAGGATTATAAGTGTAGTATACATATCCATTTGAAAAAAAAGCCCTAAAATAAAAAAATTCATGACTATTAAAACGAAAAAATTTAGATTTTTTTTTATTCAATAAGAAAAGTGATTGAGATTTTAAGACTAAAAAAAATAACTAAAACAGGATTCCTCGTAAAGTTTAATTTCAATAAAATTATAATATTCAATTTTCAAATTTTTATATGCATACACGAGGAAAGTAATATAAATTTAGACTATTACTTAGGAGCTGTGTGAAATAAAAATTTCATGCACAGTTTTGAATGAGAGAAAAGAATGAGTAATCTTCGTTTCGATTCTAACTCCCCTACACCAGTCGTTGCTTTTCTTTCGGTTGCTTCAAAAATAGCAGGTTTAGCTCTATTGGCCCGTCTCTCGAATATTGTTTTTCCCTTCCTCTTTAATCAATGGCATTTTATTCTAGAAATATTAGCTATTTGCAGTATGGTATTGGGTAATTTAGTAGCTATTACCCAAACAAGTATGAAACGTATGCTTGCATATTCTTCAATAAGCCAAATTGGGTATTTAATGATTGGAATAATTGTTGGGGATTTTGATGGATATACAAGTATGATAGTTTATTTACTATTTTATATATTTATGAATTTAGGAACTTTTGCTTGTATCATACTATTCGGATTACGTACAGGAACAGATAATATTCGAGATTATAGTGGATTAATTTTAAAAGATCCTTTATTAACATTTTCTCTTGCTTTATGTTTATTGTCTTTGGGAGGTATCCCCCCATTATCTGGTTTTTTCGGAAAACTTTATTTATTTTGGTGTGCGTGGAAAGATGGATTATATTTTCTAGTTTTTATAGGGCTTTCCACAAGTATTATTTCCATATACTATTACTTGAAAATAGTTAAATTATCAATTACTGCAGAAAATAAAGAAATTACTTCTTATATACAAACATATACTGGATTTTCTTTTTCCATCTTTTACAAAAATTCAATTGAAATTAGTATAATTATTTGTGTAATCGCCTCCATGTTTTTGGGAATATTTATGAACCCCATTATTAATCTACTCCAAACCAATTTGAATTTAAATAGTTTTACACATATTTAATATATATTTTTTTTATTATTAAATATTTTTATTCTATTAGTAAAAATTTTAATTTGTTTTTTTACTTATGCTATATGTATAGCATAAGTAAAAAAACAAATTAAAATTAGATTTTTTATTTCTACTATCATATAATAATTAATTAAATATATAATAATTAATTAAATATAAAAATTTTTTTCTCACAAGCCTTGATGGTGAAATGGTAGACACGTAAGACTCAAAATCTTATGCTTCAAAGCGTGGAGGTTCGAATCCTCTTCAAGGCAGTATTTTCTTATAATAAAAAAAATAATCTTATGTTATACTATTTATTTGATATCGATGATTTTATTAAACTAAAAATAAAATAATATTTATTTTATTTAAAATATTTTTATTAATATTATTAATCTAATAATTATACTGATATAAAAAAGATATAAAAAATTATAAATAAAAATCAGATGATATTTTTTAGTATTGTAAACTAAACACTAATATAATAAACATATGGAAGTAAACATTCTTGCATTTATTGCTACTGCATTGTTCATTTTAATCCCTACAGCTTTTTTATTAATTCTTTATGTACAAACCGTTAGTCAGGGTAATTAATAAGAATTTTTTTTCAATTATTAAGAATCTTGGATTTATCAAATAATATTGTATTTTTATTTAAATATTTAGTTTTTTACAATATTAAAATTTAAGTTAAAAAAACTAAAAAAATTATATATAATTTTTTTAGTTTTTTTAATTTCATTTATTTATTATTATATGATTCATATAGAATTAGGTCCTAGCACTATAGTAGGAATAGGCCTCATCATAGTAGGTATACTTTTATATGCCCTTCGAATAAGGGAACTTAATGTATCTAGAGGTGTGATTTAGAATGTACTTAAATAAATTATAAAATTTCAATTTATTTATTAATAATAATAAATAGAAAACTTGAAAAAAAAATTTTTTGATTTATATAAAAAAAAATCTATGGTTAAAATTTAACTTATTTTTCTAACATTCCGCAAACATATTTAAATCTTAAAATTAAAATGGAATTATAATTATATAAAAAATAAAAAAAGGTCTGTTATATATTATATAGAGTTTTTATTTAATTAATTTTTTGTTTCTCTCGAAATGAAATAATTGGATCCACGAAATAATAAATGAACCTAAAGATATTATTAAAATATTTGTAATATTAATGTTACAAATATTTTTTTTGATTAAGTAAGTACGAATAAAATAAACCTGTTTTTTTTAATTATCTTAAATAGGTAAAAGACAATCCAAAAAGTTTCTGTTTAAAATTCTTTTTTTACACTTACATACTTACTTGGATTTAGAGTATTTAAAATTTAAAATTTTTCTATTTTAATGCTTAAGCCATAAAGAAATTAACATATCATATATGGTTTTTAGAGAGGGGCATGTAATTAAAGAAAAAAATTAACCTATCTCAATATTATGATTCTTTTTTTTCATCTATTGGCTTATTATGTGGAGGAATTCTCATTTTTCAAGGTTGGCGCCTAGATCCGATTCTTTTATTATCGCAAATACTTTTAAGTGGAACAGCTATTTTTTTTATAGCGGAAAGTTTATATTTACGTAATAATAAGATTAATTTTGCAATTTTTTCTAAAAAAAAAAATAATCCCTTTATTTTAGAAAAAAAAGATTTAAAAGAAAATATAACTTATAAAAAAATGAAATTAAAGAGAAAAGTTTATAAAGAATGGGAAAAAATTGATTATACTTTTTTTATTTCTTATACAATTTAAATAGTATAAATCTAATTAGTTTAATATTTTTTATTTTCGATATTGAAGATGAAAAATATTAAACTAATTCATTTTTCGATCGAATTTTTTAATTTACTTTATTTTCCCACCGGACTAGAAGTAAAGAAAGATACGAAAATTATCCTTATAACACCAAAAAGAATATTAATTAATATATATATCTTTATTAATGTTAAATCTAAATTTCTATTTAGTTAATAAATATTCATTTATTTTTTATAATCTTTTTAGTCTCAATTTCTATTTCTACCTCATAAATATATATAATTTACCTTATAAATATATATATAACTATTTCTATTAATTATTATTTTTTTATAATAACACTTGCTTTTTTTTCTCATTTGATTTATTCTTAATGTTAGGGTTGTCTATTGGTGGTAGATTCGGATGGAGAAAAAAGTACTAGGCTATATCAAAATATAGAGCAATACCTTTTTTTATTTGAAATATGACGTAATAGACAATCCAAATCTTTTTTATATTTTGTTTATATTATTATTGAGGCGACACCCAGATTCGAACTGGGGATAGAGGATTTGCAGTCCTCTGCCTTACCACTTGGCCATATCGCCTCCGTTTTCCAAATAAAAGTTTTGGTAAAAATTATATAAGTTTTTTTTTATTACTAGAATTTTTCAATTTATTAATAATAAACTATATTATTATAAAACTTAATTAATTTTTAATCAAGTATTTTTTTTTACATTTTAAATAAAAAACATTTAACATGATGAAAAATTATAATAGAATAAAAAAGCTTAACAAAAATATTTTTTTTATATGCAATTAGATATAAGATAAAAATGATTAGATTTGTTATTATGAAACAAACTCTAACACTATTCTAGAGGAAGAAAAAAACTACGGAAATTTTTGTACTCCCTGAATTTGGAAAAATACAATTTGAAGGATTTCATCGTTTTATTTATAAAGGTCTAATTGAAGAACTTAGTTATTTTCCTAAAATTCAAGATGCAGATCATGAATTTGAATTCCGATTATTAGATAAAGAATACAAATCAGCAGAACCTTTAATAAAAGAGAGAGATGCTGTATATCAATCAAATACATATTCCTCAGATTTATATGTACCAACTCAATTAGCTCGGAAGAGAAAGAGAAAAACACAGAAACAAACTGTATTTATTGGAAGTATTCCTTTAATGAATTCTCAAGGTACCTTCGTAGTTAATGGTGTTGCGAGAGTAATTATTAATCAAATCTTAAGAAGTCCCGGTATTTACTATAATTCAGAGCTAGACCATAACGGAATTTCTATATATACAAGTACAATTATTTCCGATTGGGGAGGAAGATTAAAATCAGAAATTGATAGCAAAACGAGAATTTGGGCTCGTATAAGTAAAAAACGAAAAGTTTCTATTTTAGTTTTATTACTAGCTATGGGTCTAACCATAAAACAGGTTTTGGACAGTGTTTGTTCTCCAAAAATTTTTTTAGACGTCCTAAAGAAAAAAAAAAAAAAAGAACAGCCTCAATCTACTGAGGATGCTATAGTAGAGCTTTATAAACAATTATATTGTATAGGCGGAGATATTGTATTTTCGGAATCTATACGTAAAGAATTACAAAAAAAATTTTTTCAGCAAAGATGTGAATTAGGAAAAATTGGTCGATTAAATTTGAATAAGAAACTTAATCTTAAAGTACCTGAAAATGAATATTTTTCATTACCACAAGATATTTTAGCTGCTATAGATTATTTGATAAAAATAAAGTTTGGTATTGGTACACTTGATGATATAGACCATCTAAAAAATCGTCGTATTCGCTCCGTAGCAGATTTATTACAAGATCAATCAAAATTGGCATTGACACGTTTGGAAAATTCGGTACGACAAATTCTACGTGGAGCAACTAAGCGAAAACGTTTACCTAGTCCTAAAAGTTTGGTTACTCCAACTCCATTAATAGCTACTTTCAAAGAATTTTTCGGATCACATCCTCCATCCCAATTTCTAGATCAAACTAATCCATTAACAGAAATAGTTCATAAACGAAGATTAAGTTCTTTAGGTCCTGGGGGATTGACAAGACGAACAGCTAGCTTCCAAGTACGAGATATTCATTTTAGTCATTACGGACGTATTTGTCCTATCGAAACATCTGAAGGTATGAATGCCGGACTTATTGCATCATTGGCGATTCATGCAAAAGTAAATAATTGGGGATCTCTAGAAAGTCCTTTTTACAAAATATCTAAAATTTCAGAAGAAGAAAAAGTTATTTATTTATCTGCCGGAGAAGACGAATATTATCGAATAGCTACCGGAAATTGTTTAGCTTTAGATCAAGATACACAGAAAATACAAATAACTCCAGCTCGATATCGACAAGAATTTTTAGCCATTGCTTGGGAACAAATACATCTTCGAAGTATTTATCCTTTACAATATTTTTCTGTTGGTGCTTCTTTAATTCCGTTTTTAGAACATGATGATGCAAATCGTGCTTTAATGGGATCTAATATGCAACGTCAAGCGGTTCCACTTATGAAACTTGAAAAATGTATTGTAGGAACAGGTTTAGAAAGTCAAGCAGCTCCCGATTCTGGAAGTGTTATTATTGCAAAACAAAGTGGAAAGATTCTATATACTGATGGTAAAAAAATAGATTTGATCGATATTAATAAAAAGAAAACAACTACATTTTTAACAATATATCAGCGCTCAAATAATAGTACTTGTATGCATCAGAAGATACAAGTTACTCGACAAAATTTTTTGAAAAAAGGACAAATTTTAGCAGATGGTGCAGCAACTTTAAAAGGAGAATTAGCTTTAGGAAAAAATATTCCAGTAGCATATATGCCATGGGAAGGATATAATTTTGAAGACGCAATACTTATTAACGAGCGTCTAATATATGAAGATATTTATACATCAATTCATATTGAAAGATATGAAATTAAATCTCGCACTACAAGTCAAGGCCCTGATAAAATTACTAAAGAAATACCTCATTTAGAAAATAGTGTACTGCGTAATTTGGATAAAAATGGGCTTATATTATTAGGATCATGGGTAGAGACGGGAGATGTTTTGGTAGGAAAATTAACACCTCAGGAAACAGAAGAATCATTACGTGCTCCAGAAGGAAAATTATTACAAGCTATATTTGGTGTCCAAGTAGCTACTGCGAAAGAAACTTGCCCTAAAGTTCCTTCAGGCGGAAAAGGACGAGTTATTGATGTACGATGGATCTCTAAAAGAGAAAATTCTAGTAATTACGAAAAAATAATACATGTTTATATAGCACAGAAGCGGAAAATACAAGTGGGGGATAAAGTAGCTGGAAGACATGGTAATAAAGGTATTATTTCAAAAATTTTACCTAGACAAGATATGCCATATTTACAAGATGGCACACCAGTTGATATGGTATTAAGTCCCTTAGGAGTACCTTCGCGAATGAATGTAGGACAAATTTTCGAATGCTTACTTGGTTTAGCAGGACATTTCTTAAAAAAGGATTATCGAATAACTCCTTTTGATGAAAGATATGAGCGAGAAGCTTCCAGAAAATTAGTTTTTTCAGAACTTTATGAGGCAAGTACGAAAACAGGAAACCCTTGGTTATTTGAAACTGAAAATCCTGGAAAAAGTCGTTTGATAGATGGGAGAACTGGAGAAATATTTGAACAGTCTGTTACAGTAGGAAAAGCTTATATGCTAAAATTGATTCATCAAGTTGACGATAAAATTCACGCACGCTCTAGTGGACCTTATGCACTTGTTACTCAACAACCTCTTAGAGGAAGATCTAGACGTGGAGGACAAAGAGTAGGAGAAATGGAAGTCTGGGCTTTAGAAGGATTTGGTGTTGCTTATATTTCACAAGAGATGCTTACTATTAAATCTGATCATATACATGCTCGCTATGAGGTACTTGGTGCTATTATCACGGGGGAGCCAATACCTAAACCTAGCACCGCTCCAGAATCTTTTCGATTACTTGTTCGAGAATTACGATCTTTATCGTTAGAATTGGATCATTCCGTTATATTTGAAAAAAACTTAAATATAATTTTTAAAGACGTTTAATAGAAAAAATAAATTTAAATTTTATGATTCATCGAGAAAAATATCAACATCTTCGAATTCGATTAGCTTCTTCTGAACAAATACGCAGTTGGGCTGAGAGAATTTTACCTAATGGAGAACTTGTCGGGCAAGTAACAAAACCATATACTTTACATTATAAAACACATAAACCTGAAAAAGATGGGTTATTTTGTGAACGTATTTTCGGTCCTATTAAAAGTGGACTTTGCGCCTGTGGGAAATACCAAACAATTGAGAAATATGCAAAATTTTGTGAACAATGTGGCGTTGAATTTATTGAATCACGTGTTCGCAGATATCGAATGGGCTACATTAAATTAGCTTGTTCCGTAACACATGTATGGTATTTAAAGCGCTTACCTAGTTATATTGCAAACCTTTTAGCTAAACCTCTTAAAGAATTAGAAAGTCTAGTATATTGCGATGTGTGACTTGTTTATTAAACTTAATTATACAGATTTAATTAAAACTGTTATCCTATTTTATTTATTATAAGGATATTGCTAGTTTTGATATGTTTCTTAAAAAAAGTAACATAAAACTCAAAAAAAAAAAAAAAGAAATTTAAAGTACTTGCTCCAGGGTTTCCATCGACATATATATATAAATATATAAATATTTATTATTTTTATGTATTTTATATAAATATTTTTCTTCGTTATTTAGAGATTTCGTAAAAAAATAAAATTTAGTAAAAAAAATTATTACTATATTTATTTATAATGGATATTGCAGTTTATTCATCGTATATATACGCTAAATAATATTATACCCATCGAAATAGAACGAAAACCTAAAGGATCATCAAAATAGATATATATAAACAAGATAATTTCTTATTAATCTTAAAAACATTGGAGGTATTTTTGTAAAAAAATATATCATTTAAAGAAAGTAAGATTACTCAAAAATAAAAATTTAATTGAAAATTATAGTAAAACTTGAGTAATAAATAGCAACAAATTAATAATCAATTATTAATTTTATATAAATTTTATATAAAAAAATAAAATTTAATATAAAAAGGATATAAATATCTATATATAAATATCTATATATTATTATTAATATATTAAAACAAATAAATATATATAAGATTTCTATTTCTATCATGATGAGACTGAAAATTCCACTGTTATTAAAATAAATTTAATGCTATTTGAGCCGGATGAAAAAAAAATTTCATGTCCGATTCTTAGGGGGGGAATTGGAAGAGAGAAAAAAACCTATCCCAATCTTTTTCTTGCTAGACCTATTTCAAAAAAACCTACTTCATTAAAATTACGAGGTTTATTTAAATATGAAGATCAATCTTGGAGAGAAATATTTCCTCGTTTTTTTTCTTCACGTGGATTTGAAGCATTTCAAATTAGAGAAATAGCTACTGGGGGTGATGCTATTAAAAAACAATTAAGTAATATAGATCTCCAAGTAGTTATAGATTATGCATATTTAGAATGGAAAGAATTAGTGGAACAAAAGTCTACAGGAAATGAATGGGAAGATCGAAAAATTCAGAGAAGAAAAGATCTTTTGGTGAGACGTATAAAATTAGCAAAACAATTCCTTCAGACGGATATAAAGCCAGAGTGGATGGTTTTATCCTTTTTACCAGTTCTTCCACCTGAATTACGGCCTATGGTTGAATTAGGTGAAGGCGAATTAATTACTTCTGATCTAAATGAACTATATCGAAGAGTCATTTATCGAAATAATACTCTCATCGATTTTTCGGCTAGAAGCGGCTCTACACCAGGGGGTTTAGTCGTTTGCCAAACCAGATTAGTACAAGAAGCTGTAGATGCACTTATTGATAATGGTATTCGCGGACAACCCATGAAAGATAGTCATAATAGACCTTACAAATCTTTTTCTGACGTGATTGAAGGAAAAGAAGGACGCTTTCGTGAAAATTTGCTCGGAAAACGAGTTGATTATTCAGGACGATCTGTTATTATAGTTGGTCCATCTCTCCCATTACATCAATGTGGATTACCACGAGAAATGGCAATAGAATTATTTCAAGCTTCTGTTATTCGAGGTTTAATTGGACAACATCTTGCTCCTAATCTAAGAGCAGCTAAAAGTATGATTCAAAATGAAGAGTCTATTATATGGAAGGTACTTCAAGAAATTATGCAAGGACATCCTATCTTATTAAATAGAGCACCTACCTTACATAGATTAGGCATACAAGCATTTCAACCTATTTTAATAAAAGGTCGCGCCATTCGTTTACATCCATTAGTCTGCGGGGGTTTTAATGCAGATTTCGACGGAGATCAAATGGCTGTTCATATACCATTATCTCTGGAAGCTCAGGCTGAAGCACGATTACTTATGTTTTCTCACACAAACCTTTTGTCTCCTGCCACAGGAGACCCTGTTTCTGTACCAAGTCAAGATATGCTTCTCGGACTTTATATATTAACAATTGAAAATTATCAAGGTATTTATGGCAACAAAAATCATCCTTATAAACATAATGATAAAGTTATTTTAAATAAAACACCTTATTTTTATAGTTATGATGATGTAATAAAAGCTCAGAAACAACAAAAAATTAAATTACACAGTCCTTTATGGCTTCGATGGGAAACAGAATTACGGATAATTACATCAACAAATCGTGAAAAGCCTATTGAAATTCAATATAAGTCTTCTGGTATTTCTTCCAAAATCTATGAACATTACCAACTTAAAAAAAATAAAAAAGAACAAATTATTAATTTTTATATTTGCACAACCGTTGGTCGTGTTATATTTAATCAACAAATAGAAGAAGCTATTCAAGGTACTTTAAAAGCTTCGCGGTTTCGAGATAAATCTTTACCAGCAATAATTATATAATATTCATTTTTTTCTACAGATAGAAATTTGAAAAAAGTCAGATAAATGGCTTGAATCTATTGGTATATCCTGTTTATGACAATAAAGAGGTTTTTTATTATGGCAGAACCAGCCAAAATGCTCTTCTATAATAAAGTGATGGATAGAACTGCCATAAAACAGTTTATCAGCAGATTAATTGCTCACTTTGGTATTACATATACAACACATATTCTAGATCAACTTAAAAATCTAGGCTTTAAACAAGCCACTCAAGCCGCGATTTCTTTGGGAATTGATGATCTTTTAACAGCACCTTCAAAAAGTTGGTTGATCCAAGATGCAGAACAACAAGGTTATACTTCTGAAAAAAATTATCGTTATGGAAACGTTCATGCGGTAGAAAAATTACGCCAATTAATTGAAACATGGTATGCAACAAGTGAATATTTAAAACAAGAAATGGATCCTAATTTTCGAATGACAGATCCATTAAATCCAGTACATATGATGTCTTTTTCGGGAGCTCGGGGAAGTACATCACAAGTTCATCAATTGGTAGGTATGCGAGGTTTAATGTCAGACCCTCAGGGTCAAATTATTGATTTACCCATACAAAGTAATTTTCGTGAAGGATTATCATTAACAGAATATATTATTTCTCGCCATGGCGCTCGTAAAGGAGTCGTTGACACGGCAGTACGAACATCAGATGCTGGATATCTTACACGTAGATTAGTTGAAGTAGTTCAGCATATTGTAGTTCGAAAAGTGGATTGTGGCACTTTCCAAGGTATTCTTGTAACCCCCTGGCGCGATACTCATAAAAAAAATAATAATCAACAAAAATTGATTGGCCGTATATTAGCAGAAAATATATATATAAATCAAAGATGTATTGCTATTCGTAATCAGGATATTACAATTGATCTGGCTCTTTCGTTAGTATCTATTAAGAAAAAACCAATTTTTATACGTTCCCCTTTAACTTGTAGAAGTATGTTATGGATTTGTCAATTATGCTACGGATGGAGTCTTACTCACGGTAATTTAATAGAATTAGGCGAAGCTGTAGGTATTATTGCGGGACAATCAATTGGAGAACCAGGTACTCAGTTAACATCAAGAACGTTTCATACTGGTGGAGTTTTTACAGGTGATATTGCGGAGCATGTACGAACACCATTTAACGGAATTATTCAATTTGATAGAGATTCAGTTTATCCTACACGTACCCGCCATGGTCATCCTGCGTGGATATGTAATAATAATTTATCTGTTATTATTAAAAGTAAAAAAAAATTACATAATTTGATTATTCCGTCACAAAGTATGCTTTTAGTTCAAAGTAATCAATATGTAGAATCAAAACAAATTATTGCAGAAATTCGTGCTAAAATATCTCCTTTTAAAGAAAAAATTCAAAAACATATTTATTCAAATTTATCTGGAGAAATGCATTGGAGTACTAAAGTTCAACATGCATCTGAATATATACATAGTAATGTTCATCTCTTATGTATGACCGGCCATATCTGGATATTAGCAGGGCATTTCGAGAAATTTAATGAATCTTTCTTTATATTCTATTGCGATCAAGATAAATTAGATAAGAAACTTCCAATTGCAAATAAAATTTTGAATTATTATAAAAATCGAGAAAATTTTTTAGATTACTTTTGGAATTTGATTCATTCTAGTATCATTCTATATAGCTATAATTTTCTGAGAAGTAGAAAGAGAAAAAAAAATCTTTTTTTTTTTATTAAGAAAAAAAATAAATATGAAAAAAAGCCTAGATTTCAATTTATTCTCAGAATACCAAAAAACGGCATCTTAAAAAAAAATGATATTTTTGCTATTTTTAATGATCCTAAATATAGAATAAAAAATTCAGGAATTATAAAATATGGTACTATCAAAGTTGATTTTATTAATAAAAAAGAAGATTTTTTTACAGAGTCGGAAAAGAAGAATACTGGATCAAAATATAAAATAATAAAAGAAGGTAATTTTTTCTTTCTTCCTCAAGAAGTATATAATTTGGATCAATCTCTTTTTTCTTCTATTTTGATAAAAAATAATAGTTTCGTTAAAGCAGGCACAAAAATAACTTCCACTATTATTAGTAAAGTCACAGGCTTTGTCAAAATAAAAAAAAAAACGCATAACTTTGAAATAAAAATACTACCTGGAAGTATATATTATCCTAAAGAAAAACAAAAAAACTTGAAACAAAATGGTATTTTAATACCGCCTGGAGAAAAAATTTTTGAACAATTTCGAGCTAAAAATTGGATTTATCTTGAATGGATTGTACTTTCCAAAGAAAATTCTTTTTCTTTTATTAGACCAACAATAGAATATAAAATAACATCTAATGAGAATTCTTTAAATTTACCAATACCTTTTTTTCTAGATTTCTTAAAGGAACAACAAATAGTTAAAATTCAAACTGTTAAATATATTTTTTACAAAGATGGTGAAGAAGTTGAAATTCTTAATAATACTGAGATTCAACTAATTCAAAGCTGTTTAATATTAAATTGGGAAACAAAAATATTTATAAAAGAAGCTCATATTTCTTTTGTAAAAATACGCATTAATAAAATTATTAGATTCTTTTTTCAAATAAATTTAATAAAATATTTTATTTTTAATCATAAAGAAAAAGAAAATCATATTATTATTAACTATTTTTTTGATAAAAAAAAATATATTATTGATCAAAATTTTACTAAAAAAAATTTATTGTTCAATGAAACTTGGGGTATTATTCGTACTCCCTTGAAAAAAAATCAAGAAGAAGGCTCTTTTCTTGTTTTATCTCCATCAAATTTATTTCAAACTAGTTTGGTTGAGAAAATAGAAGAAGATACAAAAGTAGAAAATAATACAGAAAAAAATTTAATTTATGAATCAAAAAAAAGAATTAAGGGTTTTAATATAAAAAAAAAAAAAAGTTTTATGAAACAAAATTTTATAGAATTTTTAGGGTTTTTAGGCCATTTACAAACTATTACGAAATTTATTCAACCTTTTTCTCATATAAAATTTAATAATAAATTAACGCCAATTAATTTTTCAATTATTGATAATTTTGAAAAAAAAATTGAAATAACTACATGGTACTTTTTGGATGAAAATAAAAAAACTCATAAATTTGTTTTAACTAAAAATAATATTTTTAATTTATTAATTTGGTCTTTTTCTTCATTTTTTCTAAAAAAAAATAAAACTCAATTAGTTAATCTTGGAAATTTTCTTTGCGATGCCTTTTCTATATCTAAATATCAGCATTTTTCTGAATCTGGTCAAATTATAGCTATTTATGAAGATCTCTCTTCCGTAATTAGATTAGCTAAGCCATATTTAACCACTGGTAAAGCTACAATTCATAATCATTATGGTGAAATTGTGAAACAAGGAGATACATTAATAACTTTAGTATATGAAAGATTAAAATCGGGAGATATTATTCAAGGGCTTCCTAAAGTTGAGCAGTTATTAGAAGCTCGTCCAATAAATTCAGTTTTTATTAATTTGGAAAAAGGTTTTGAAGATTGGAATAAAGACATGACAAATTTTTTTGGAAGTCTATGGGGTTATTTTTTGAGTTCCCAAATTAGTATGGAACAGAGTCAATTAAATTTAGTTGATCAAATTCAAAAGGTTTACCGATTACAAGGAGTACAAATATCGGATAAACATATAGAAATTATTGTACGTCAAATGACTTCTAAAGTTGTTACTTTAGAAGATGGAATGATTAATGGTTCTTTACCTGGAGAATTAATTGAATTTACGAGAATAAAGAGAATGAATCGTGCCTTGGAAGAAATTATTCCTTATAAACCTGTATTGTTGGGTATAACGAAAGCCTCTCTTAATACTCAAAGTTTTATATCAGAAGCTAGTTTTCAAGAAACTACCCGTGTGTTGGCAAAAGCAGCTCTGCGAGGTCGGATTGATTGGTTAAAAGGTTTGAAAGAAAATGTTATTCTGGGTGGAGTAGTTCCTGCAGGTACTGGCTGTCAAGAAGTTATTTGGCAAATAATTTTGGAAAAACAAAAAAATATTTTATTGAAAAAAAAAAATAAAAAATTATTTGATAATAAAGTAAAAGATATTTTTTTATATAAAAAATTTTCTGTTTTTTTTACTTCAGATCAAATTCATAAAAAATTAAAGCAGTAATTTTTTGAAATAATTAGCAATAAATAAATTCAATTAAATTATCTAAATTTTTTTAGATAAGTTATTAAATGAACAGATGAGTATCCATTTACGAAAAAATTTAAAAAATGTATTGATTTTAGTCTAAATAGAAAAAGAAATTAGACTTTTTTATAAAAAAGAAATGAAACAAAAATCTTGGAATATTAATTTGGAAGAAATGATGGAAGCAGGAGTACATTTTGGTCATCAAGCTCGAAAATGGAACCCTAAAATGGCTTCTTATATTTTTACAGAACGAAAAGGTGTTCATATTTTAAATCTTACTCAAACAGCTCGTTTTTTATCAGAAGCTTGCGATTTAGTAGCTAATGCCTCAAGTAAAGGTAAACAGTTTTTAATTGTAGGTACGAAATATCAAGCAGCTGATTTAGTAGCATCAGCTTCTATAAAAGCCCGATGTCATTACGTAAATCAAAAATGGCTTGGCGGTATGTTAACTAATTGGTCAACTATAGAAAAACGTCTTCAAAGATTTAAGGATTTAGAAGATAAAGAAAAAACGGGAGTATTTAATCAACTTCCAAAAAAGGAAGCAGCAAATTTGAAGAGACAGTTAACTCAACTTCAGAAATATTTAAATGGAATTAAATATATGACAAGTTTACCGGATATTGTAATAATAATAGACCAGCAAAAAGAAATCACCGCTATTCAAGAATGTAGAACTTTGGGTATTCCAACAATTTGTTTAGTTGATACAGATTGTGATCCAGATCTTACAGATATACCAATTCCAGCAAATGATGATGCTCGAGCGTCTATTCGATGGATTTTAGATAAATTAAAATTAGCTATTATTGCAGGCCGTTGTAATTCCACTACAATCGAATAATTATTTTAGCAAAATACAATTTTTCTATTTTATTACTCATTACTATTTTAAAACTTAAAAATATATTACAATAAAAATAAATATTTTATTGTAATAAATATGTTATAACATAATGAAAAGGTTTAGAACAATAAGACATTTAAATACTAGAATTGTTTATAATTCATTTCTATTTTTCATAGTTAATCTTTAGAAGGGGTAATATGCATACTGCACAATTTTCCATCAGCACACTTAATAATTTATATGAAATATCTGGTGTGGAAGTAGGTCAACACTTCTATTGGCAAATAGGCAGTTTTCAAGTTCACGCACAAGTACTTATAACTTCCTGGATTGTTATTTCTATTTTATTAAGTTTAGCTATTTTCGCAACGCGCGATTTACAAAATATTCCAACCAGTGGTCAAAATTTTGTCGAATATGTTTTAGAATTTATTCGAGATTTGACTAGAACTCAAATAGGGGAAGAGGAATACCGACCCTGGGTACCTTTTATAGGAACTATGTCTTTATTCATTTTTGTTTCAAATTGGTCAGGCGCGCTTCTTCCTTGGAGAGTTTTTGAATTACCTCATGGAGAATTAGCTGCACCTACAAATGATATTAATACAACCGTCGCGTTAGCTCTATTAACCTCAGTAGCTTATTTTTACGCAGGTCCCAATAAAAAAGGTTTAAATTATTTTGGTAAATATATTCAACCAACTCCAGTACTTTTACCAATAAATATTTTAGAAGATTTTACAAAACCTTTATCACTAAGTTTTCGACTTTTTGGAAATATATTAGCTGATGAGTTAGTAGTTGCTGTTCTTATTTCTTTAGTACCTTTGGTTATTCCTATACCCATGATGTTTTCAGGATTATTTACAAGTGCTATTCAAGCTTTAATATTTGCAACCTTAGCTGCAGCTTATATAGGGGAATCATCAGAAGGTCATCATTAAATTCCAGAAAATCAAAATAATAAATATACATGTAGATATATTCTAAATGCTTTTAAAGCATAATTCTCTTCAAATAAAGAAAATAGCTTAATTGACTTTAGATTTAAATTTTACATTGTAAATCCGATAATAAATTTTATGGGGTATAATAATAAAGAGAAATTTAATAATTAAGAAAATTTATTTTATATTTTAACTAAAAAAGATTTTTTAATTATTATTCTATTTTATTCAATAAAATTTGAATTTTTAAATAAGAAAAAAACGATCGAAACAAAAACTTTAATTTATTTTTTTTTTGTGATACTATCACTTTATTAAGAGACATCTTGAGTTAGTGACTGCTTAACTTAATTTCTTTTCAATAAGAATATAAGTAAGCAATAGAGAATCGGTTTTTTTATATGAACCTTTTCTTAATTTTGGTTAGAGGATATTATAATGAACCCCTTAATTTCTGCTGCGTCTGTTATTGCTGCTGGATTAGCCGTAGGTCTAGCTTCCATTGGACCTGGGATCGGTCAAGGCACTGCCGCCGGTCAAGCAGTAGAAGGTATTGCTAGACAACCAGAAGCAGAAGGTAAAATTCGAGGTACACTGTTATTAAGCTTAGCTTTTATGGAAGCTTTAACTATTTATGGTTTAGTTGCAGCTTTGGCACTTTCATTCGCAAATCCTTTCGTCCAAATCAAATTGTCTTGAAATTTTTATACTTTTTTATTTAAATAGTTTCTTTTAAGAACTAAAATGATTATCCATTTTAGTTCTTAAAAAAAAAATATTTAATATTTAAATTAAACAAAATTTATATTTATTTTTTGGAAAAAAAAAATTTATAATTTTTGTTTTTATGTAAAGCAAATAAACTATTTTTCAATTATATTGCTAATTAGACTTAAAACTAAATAAATGAGTCTCTGTCTATAACTAAAAATTCAAGTTATTTTGAGTAAAAAACTCTGTAGAACTTAGATAACCTATTAATGGGAGAGAGAATATGCAAAATATTATTAATCTAGTTATTTTTTCAGGTTATTGGCCTATTGCCGGTAATTTTGGTCTAAATACAAATCTTTTAGAAACAAATTTAATTAATTTAAGTGTAGTGCTTGGTTTATCAGTTTACTTCGGAAAGGGAGTGTGTGCGGGTTGATGATTTGAATAAAACTGCTGGGATAATCCAGTTACACTTCAAAATAAAAAAAGTGTATAATTCCGACGAATTACTTCTAAACAAAATTTAGAACAACTATAGCATTTCGTAAAATTAGTAATTTTTTATTTCTCACTATTACTTTATTCGGAAATATTAAGAAAATGGTTAAAGCTAAAATGCTTAAAGTCTAAGCGCCATTGGGGTCTTTCTCTCCCCTCAATATTTTATATATAAAAAATATAAAAACATATTTAGAGACTAATTTGATATATAACACTCATATCAAACTAATTCTTGAATTTAATTTATTAAAATAAATTATTATTATCTCTAAAAACTAACCAGTTTTGGTTTTTTATGCTAAATTGACAACCTAAAAAAAATATAATATTAAGTTATTCAAAAAAATAACCTTGCTGACAAATAAAATAATTTTTGTCAGAAGAGTCCTTAAATTTTTTTATAATAAAAAAAAAAATATACAAAATTTTTGCAAATTATATTAAGAAAGTAACAGGGGCAGGCTTAGTTCTTCCAACTAAGCGAGAAAGCCGAATGAATTGAAAAATTCATGTTCGGTTTGGGAAGAGATTTATAATTCGTTAAAATCTCCGATAAATAATCTACTTTCATTAAACAATTTATTAAGTAATCGTAAACAGACTATCTTGAACACAATTAATGACGCGGAAAAACGATATAATGAAGCAACTGATAAACTTAATCAAGCTCGAACTCGTTTGGAACGAGCAAAAATAAAAGCAGATGAAATTCGTGTAAATGGTTTTTCTCAAATAGAAAGAGAAAAAAGAGAATTAGTAGATGCTGCTGATGAAGATTCAAAACGATTAGAAGATTCAAAAAATGCTACTATTCGTTTTGAGGAACAAAGAGCAATTGAGCAAGTTAGACAACAAGTTTCACGTCTTGCATTAGAAAGAGCATTAGAAGCGTCAAATAAACGTTTAAATAACGAGTTACATTCACGCGTAATTGATTATCATATTGGCCCACCCAGAGCCATGGAAAGCACAACTAATTAGCTTTCATTAGTTTTATTTTTCAGAAAATTATTAACGAACGCTAATGGTAAATATTCGACCTGACGAAATTAGCAGTATTATCCGTAAACAAATAGAAGATTATAGTCAAGAAGTAAAAGTAGTAAATGTGGGCACTGTACCTCAAGTAGGAGATGGTATTGCACGTATTTATGGTCTTGATAAAGTAATGGCTGGTGAGTTAGTTGAATTTGAAGACCGTAGTATCGGAATTGCTTTGAATTTAGAATCAGATAATGTTGGAGTTGTATTAATGGGTGATGGCTCAACCATCCAAGAAGGTAGCTCTGTGAAAGCAACAGGGAAGATTGCTCAAATACCTGTAAGTGACGCTTACTTAGGTAGGGTCGTAAATGCTTTAGCTCAACCTATTGATGGTAAAGGTCAAATATCAGCTTCAGAATTTAGATTAATAGAATCTTCAGCTCCTGGTATTATTTCAAGACGCTCCGTATATGAACCTATGCAAACAGGTCCTATTGCCATTGATTCTATGATTCCCATCGGGCGTGGCCAACGTGAATCGATTATCGGAGATCGACAGACTGGTAAAACGGCAGTAGCTATAGATACTATTTCAAATCAAAAAGGTCAAAATGTAATATGTGTTTATGTGGCGATCGGACAGAAGGCATCTTCAGTAGCACAAGTAGTTAATACTTTCGAAGAACGTGGTGCTTTGGAATATACAATCGTAGTAGCCGAAGCAGCAAATTCTCCTGCTACCTTACAGTATCTTGCTCCTTATACAGGAGCTGCTTTAGCAGAATATTTTATGTATCGTAAACAACATACGTTAATAATTTATGATGATCTTTCGAAACAAGCACAAGCTTATAGACAGATGTCTCTTTTATTGAGACGACCACCAGGTCGTGAAGCATATCCAGGCGATGTTTTTTATTTACATTCTCGCCTTTTAGAAAGAGCAGCTAAATTAAGTTCACAATTGGGTGAAGGAAGTATGACTGCTTTACCTATAGTAGAAACTCAAGCAGGAGATGTTTCAGCTTATATTCCTACGAATGTTATTTCTATTACTGATGGACAAATATTTTTATCAGCAGATTCATCTAATGCAGGAATTCGTCCTGCAATTAATGTAGGTATCTCCGTATCCAGAGTAGGATCGGCGGCTCAAATTAAGGCTATGAAACAAGTGGCTGGTAAGTTAAAACTAGAATCAGCTCAATTTGCGGAGTTAGAAGCATTTGCACAATTCGCATCTGATCTCGATAAAGCTACTCAAAACCAATTGGCAAGAGGTCAAAGATTACGCGAATTACTTAAACAATCTCAGTCATCTCCTTTAACTGTAGAAGAACAAGTAGCAACTATTTATACTGGAGTAAACGGATATTCAGATGTATCAGAAGTCGATCAAGTAAAGAAATTTCTTATTCAATTACGTGAATATTTAATTACTAATAAACCTCAATTTGTGGAAATTGTACGTTCCACTAAAATTTTTACAGAACAAGCTGAAAATATTTTAAAAGAAGCTATTAAAGAACATACGGAACTTTTTTTACTTCAAGAAGACAAATAAAAATTTAAGTATTTTTTAGTAAGAAAAAAAAAAACCGAAAATAAAAAAAAAAATTTTCAGCTTTTTTCTTCTTACTAAAAAAATTGAAAGGGCAAACATTTTAAGATACGGAAAAAAAAAAGAAAAAGATTACGTCCAATAGGATTCGAACCTATACTGGAGGTTTAGAAGACCTCTGTCCTATCCATTAGACGATGGACGCTAGTAAATTATTGTACTTATAATTTCATAAAACTATAATAAATGAATAATTCACTATTTTTATAAAAATATAAAAATTGTGAATTATTCACTTATTATTCTTATAAGAAGAATAACAGGCGGGTAGTGGGAATCGAACCCACATCATTAGCTTGGAAGGCTAAGGGTTATAGTCGGCGCTTCTATTTAATAATTGCCTCTATTTCAAAACCGAACATGAAATTTTAATATCATACGGCTCCTTTATGAATTAGAAAAATTTTCTTCTATTATATTCCGTATTCGAATAGATCCATACCATCTATGTTAGTTTTTTCATCATTTTCATCAGATAACTTTATAGATGATCCTTTTACAAATTTTTAATAAAAAATTTTATAATTACTTCGTTCTTTATTTCTATTAAAATAAATCATTAGGAAAATATTTTTTACCGAGCATCAATGAAAATTTTAATAAATTTAGTAAACTAAATTTATTTTTTTAGAGCTAAATTGCTTCAATTTTTTTTTAATTAAAGATTCAGTTACGAAAAAAAATATTTTGGATTTCTACCCATAGATTTTCAGCCGAAAAATTTATAATTTCAAAAAAATTCCGTTTTGCTTTTTTTATTTCTGTCATTGTAGGAATTTTGCTTTTCTCTTTTAGGAAAGATCTTAAATCTTTTTAGAAATAAAGTTATTGGTCAAAAATTTGAAATAATTTTAAAGACCCCTTAACTATGTTTAAGTTAATTATGGAACGAATCACACTTTTACCACTAAACTATACCCGCTACGAAAATATTATAGCATAATTCTTTTTTTGTTCAAAATTTTTTACTTTTAATATTTTTTGACTTAAACTCCATCTCCGGAGATTCAATACTTAAATAAAAATTATTTTATTTCCGGAGATGGCTTTTTAAATTCATAGATTGCCTTTTCGTGCCGCTAATAAAGCAATTACTAAAGGACCTGAACCGACTATCAAAGCCAAAGCAGTAAGCTGTGCAATAACCTCTAAATTCATCTTGGTTTAACCTCTCTGTTTTCAATTTGATTCTACGAAATTAAGAAAAAATTTTAAATTATTAAAAAAAGAGATATCTATAGCGATATAGAATTAAGATCAGTACAATAATAAAAACCTATTTATTCAAAAATTTCATAATTTATTATTAATTTTTTGAATTAATTTGTTATTTATATTATATATTTTCAGGAGAGAAAAAATGACATCGATTTCAGACAGTCAGATTATTGTAGCTCTCGTCAGTGCTTTCATAACAGGTATCTTGGCTCTAAGATTAGCTAAAAATTTGTATCAATAAATTGATTAATTTTTTATTTATTTACAAATACAAAAAAGGTAGCCTGGTCAGTACCAGTATCTGGCTAGGCTCAAATAAAATAAAAGATCTAATCAAAATTTTATATCAATAAATAATTTATTAATTTTATTTACTAAAATAAAATTTTATATTTTATAAACATATATAAAAAAATAGAATAATATACATAATCTAATATTATTATTGTCTAGACTTCTACTTCTATAGCGTGTTAATATTTCTTGACTGGAGAGATGGCCGAGTGGTCTAAAGCGATGGATTGCTAATCCGTTGTACATTTTTTTTGTACCGAGGGTTCGAATCCCTCTCTCTCCTTCAACTAACAAATAAATTTTTTTTAATTAGAAAAACTTATTTTTATATTTATTTCTTCATTTCGATAATGTGTTATATATAAAAAATTATTCTTTACGTCCCGGATTACGACCAGGATCATTCGATAAAAATCCGAAAACAAAAAGAGAAACAAAAAAAATAATTACTGTATAAACGAAGAGCTTAAGAGTAAGCATAACGTAATCTCCGAGATCATTACTAGAAATAGAATAGAATAGATTGTAAATTAAAATAAAATAAAAAAACAAATTTTTATTTTTATTATTTAGATCAAAATTATGGGGAAAAGAGGATTTGAACCCCCGTCAACATAAAAATAAAATGAAGCTACAATGATTTTGAGATGGGTGCAATTGACTCCTCTGCCATTTCTCCAATAAATATAAAATAAGTCTAAAAAAACTAATTAAATTATTGAATAAATTTTGAATCAATTAATTACTAAAATAAATTAAACTTTTTTAACTCAATTATAATCAATAATTAATAAATCATTAAAAATAAATCATTAAAATGTTATATATATATATTATATATTTATATAAAGAATCATAAATAAATATATATAATAAAAAATATTTCTATAGATCTATTATACGTATATAAGGCGAAAGTGAAAAAAATCACCTTCGCCTTTTAAATTAGAATAAAAAAAATAATAAAAAAAATTTAAATAAAGAATTTTAAATTATGTTAGTAAAGAAAGATTATCTAAAACTTACAGAAGCTTGCCAAACAAAAGCTGATGGGAAGAAAAATACAGGAATAATCGGCATTATATCTACAATTGGATCAAAAATAGCATAAGCTTCAGGTAATTTAGCTAAAATGATACCATTTAAATGAAACGCGTTATCTAGATAAATATTAAACATAGCTAGCATTTATATTCTCCAATAAAAATTATTATAATGATTTAATAAAAAATGAAAATTTTTTCATTAGTTAATAAAAAAAGCTCTTCGGTATATCTTACTATAGGTTTTATTAGTGTCAAAGAGGTTATATATTTTTAATAATAGTTGCTTTATTTTTTAATTCATAGTCTATTTCTTCCTAAAATTAAATAAAATTATTTGATGATGAAAATAAAAATAAAACGATTGACAAAATATCAATATAAGTATTTACTAATATTGTCTATTTATGGGGCGTCGCCAAGTGGTAAGGCAGCAGGTTTTGATCCTGTTACTCGGAGGTTCGAATCCTTCCGTCCCAGATTTATCATTTTCAATAACGAAATAAATAAAAAAAGAGAAAAAGTTTAAAATAAAATATTAAAAAATTATTTCTATTATTAATAATTCATAATATATTGTATTAGAAATACCATATTATGACAATTACATAAATATGGCAAGGGATATTCCTATAGTGTAAAATAAAAAAAGATCACATTATTATTTATTGAAAGTTATAAAGAGATTATATTTATGAAATTAGCTTATTGGATGTATGCTGGACCTGCTCATATTGGGACTCTCCGTGTAGCCAGCTCTTTCAAAAATGTTCATGCTATTATGCATGCTCCTTTAGGAGACGATTACTTTAATGTAATGCGTTCAATGTTAGAAAGAGAAAGAGATTTTACTCCTGTAACAGCTAGTATAGTGGATCGTCATGTATTAGCACGTGGATCTCAAGAAAAAGTGGTTGATAATATAACTAGAAAAGATAAAGAAGAACGCCCAGATTTGATTGTCTTAACACCAACATGTACTTCTAGTATTTTACAAGAAGATTTACAAAACTTTGTTGATCGAGCTTCTATCACTTCAAATTCAGATGTTATTCTGGCTGATGTAAATCATTATCGAGTTAATGAACTTCAAGCCGCAGATAGAACTTTAGAACAAGTAGTTCGGTATTATTTGGAAAAGGCTCGCAGACAAGGAACCTTGGACCAATCTATAACAAAAGAACCTTCAGCAAATATTATTGGAATTTTCACACTAGGTTTTCATAATCAACATGATTGTCGTGAATTAAAGCGTTTATTACAAGACTTGAATATTAAAGTTAATAAAGTAATTCCTGAAGGAGGTTCTGTAAAAGATCTTCAAGATTTACCAAAAGCTTGGTTTAATTTAGTTCCATATCGTGAAATAGGTTTAATGACAGCCATTTATTTAGAAAAGAATTTTGGAATGCCTTATATATCTATCACACCAATGGGAATTGTAGATACAGCTGAATGTATTCGACAAATCGAAAAACATGTTAATAATTTAGTTTCTAATAAAAAATTTAATTATGAACCTTATATTGATCAGCAAACAAGATTTGTTTCTCAAGCAGCTTGGTTTTCACGCTCTATCGATTGTCAAAATTTAACAGGAAAAAAAGCGGTTGTTTTTGGTGATGCAACCCATGCCGCTTCAATAACCAGGATTCTTGCTAGAGAAATGGGAATTCGTGTTAGTTGTACGGGTACTTATTGCAAACACGATGCGGAATGGTTTAAAGAGCAAGTTCAAGGATTTTGTGATGAAATATTGATTACAGATGATCATACTAAAGTAGGCGATATGATTGCTCGAATAGAGCCATCTGCAATATTTGGCACTCAAATGGAACGTCATATTGGTAAACGTCTTGATATTCCCTGTGGAGTTATTTCTTCACCAGTTCATATTCAAAATTTTCCGTTAGGATATCGTCCCTTTTTAGGTTATGAAGGTACCAATCAAATTGCTGATTCAGTTTATAATTCTTTTACTTTAGGTATGGAAGATCATCTTTTAGAAATATTTGGTGGTCATGATACGAAGGAGGTAATTACAAAATCACTATCAACGGATACTGATCTAACTTGGAATCACGAAAGTCAACTAGAATTAAATAAAATACCTGGATTTGTTAGAGGTAAAATTAAAAGAAATACTGAAAAATTCGCGCGTCAGAATAATATTACTAATATTACTGTTGAAATAATGTATGCAGCCAAAGAAGCTTTAAGTGCTTAAATTTTTTTTTAAATTAATTTTATATTTCAAGAAGTATTTTTTAATATTTCCAAAAGTAATAAAAAAAAATATATATATTTTTTTTTTATAAATATTTTCATGAAAAAGAAGTATATATTATATAGAAGCTAGTTTTAAATTTTATTTTAGTCACCTAAAATAAAATTTAAAACTGTTAATAAGAAAAAAGCAAAGATATTTAAACAAATTTAATTTAAAATTGTAGGAAAAGTTTATGAATCCCATTTTTTGTTTTATTCAGTTATTGTTTTATTATCCATTTTTTCTCCTTTCACTATATATTTATTTAGTATTTTTTATTCCAATAAAAAATACAATTAATATTATCAACATATTCAGTTTTTTTTCGAATTCCATTAAAAATAAATTTGATTTTTATAAAAAATAATTTAAAAACTTTAAGCTTTTTTATTTTACTTTAAAGTTTAAAGTAAAATAAAAAAGCTTAAAGTTTTAATGAAAAAAAGATTAAATTAAATAATTTAAACAAAAAAATTTATATCTTTTTTCTATACAGCATTGACAAAACGAATTTACTAACATATAATGATGTTGATATTTCTTAATATTTCGTGATTATATTAAAAATTTATAGAATTTTATTTGAATTAAAAAAGGTATAAAATTATTTAATATTTCTAATCTTTTCAAAAAATTTTCTTTAAGAAGTACCTTTTTTTGCAAAAACAAAAAATAAGGGTTGCTAACTCAATGGTAGAGTACTCGGCTTTTAAGTGCGACTAAGGAATTTGATACATTTAGATGAAATAAAAAATTCGTCCGAACCATTGATAAAGGTTTGTAAGACTACGACTAATCTCAAAAAGAAATTTGCCAGAAAAAATAGCATGTCGTTTTTTTATTTTATATCTTCAAGTCGATAAAATTAATGGATAAAGCTAAATTGCTTGAATCAAAAGTAAAACCAGAAGAACGAGCTTCTATTCAAAAAAATAAATTTTGAATTCTTTTTATTAATTAAAAAGTTAGAATAAAATTAATAGTCAATATAAAAGAGGTTTGGCCTTATATTAAAATATAAGGCTATTTTTACTAAAAATGAATCCTAATATTTAAAAAATGTAAATAAATCACCAGTTTGCTGACTAAATTAAAGCAAAATTTTAAGTCAGGAGAGCAATCAAAAAAATTTAATAATTTTTACTAATAAATTAAATTTACTAATAAATTAAATTAGTTTTTTCTTATAAAATTGTTTAGTTTTATTTTAATAGATTGCACTATGTATCATTTTATATTTTAAGAGGTTGTTCAGATGAGAAGCATAGCAGAAATTTTGCACGAAATAGAAAAGCTAGATAAAAATAAAAATAAACTTGTATGGCAACAGCGTTTTTTATACCCACTTTTATTTCAAGACGATCTCTATGCAATTGCTTATAATTATTCTCTTAATAAAATGAAGTTAAAAAAAGTAGAAAATTCTAATTTAGGTGAATGTTTTAGTTTTTTAACATTAAAACGTTTGATTAATAGAATGCGCCTAGAAAATAATAAAAACGAATTAAAAAAAAATTATAATAAATTTTTTGATCTTAATTATAATAACCATTTTTATTTGAAAGTAATTCGAGAAGGTTTTGCGATAATTTTCGAAATTTTTTTTTGTGTACAATTAGAAAAAACTTTTATGAAAGAATTTCACCAATGGACTAATTATCAATCTATTCACTCTGTATTTCCTTTTATAGAAGATAATTTTTTACATTCTAATTACATTTTAAATACAAAAATACCTCATTTTTTTCATCCGGAACTTCTAATACGAATTCTTCGTCGACGTATACAAGATACTTCTTTTTCTCATTCATTACGATTAATATTTCATAAGAATAACAAGTTAGTTACTTCTAATACAAATTCTTTTTCTTCTCAAAAAGAAAGTAGTAGATTATCAATATTTTTATGGCATTATTATATTCGTGAACTAGAATTTTTTTTAATTAATCAGTGGAAAGTTTTAAATTATTTTAAATCTTTATCATATTTAACTTTATTAAATAAAACAGATTGTATGAAAAAAATGAAGCATATTATTAAGAATTCTTTATGGATGAAATTACAAATTTTTTTTTATAAAAAAAAAATGTCTTTTCATTATGTAAGATATAATAATAATTATATTATCGCAATAAGAAGTTCCAATTATTTAGCAGAAAAATGGAGTTTTTTTCTTTCTAAATTTTGGCATTATTATTTTTATTATCTATTTAGACCTTCTAGAATAAACGTAAAAAGAATTTCTAAAAGCTACTTTTCTTTTTTAGGTTATCTCTTTGGTATTCAAATAAAAAAAGTTTTAATTTCAACTAAAATAATAGATAATTTAAAAAAAGTATATATTATAGAAAAAGAACTTTATTCTATTACTTTAATATCATCTTTAATTGAATTGTTAGCTAAAGAAAAATTTTGTGATACTTTGGGACATCCAATAAGTAAATTAGCTTGGACCACCTTAACGGATGACGAAATTTTTAATCGTTTTGATCAAATTTGGAAAAATTTTTTTTATTACTATAGTGGATGCAAAAATAAAAAAAACTTGTATCAAGTACAATATATACTTCGATTTTCTTGTGCTAAAACATTAGCTTGCAAACATAAAAGCACTATACGCTATGTTTGGAAAAAGTATGGTTCAAATTTTTTTGCAAAGTCTTTTTTTTCTAAAAAACAAGAACTCATTAATTTAAAATTTCTTAAATTATATCCTTCTATAAAAAAAATTTGGTATCTTGATATTCTTCAAATAAATTATTTAGCAAAATTATTACAAAAAAAAAATACTGGTGGTAAATAAAATAATTCAAATTAATCAAATTAACTGCTTAGCTGCTTGATAAAATTATTAATTTGATAATAATTAAAGAGAGAATCAAAAAGTTACTCATAAAATTCTCGGATAAAATGATTACATAGGGAAAGCCGTGTGCGATAAAAATTGCAAGCACGGTTTGGGAAGAGGTGTTTTTATTTCTATCCAAAGAAATTGAATTAAATTCATCCACTTTCATCCGACGAGTTCCGGGTTCGAGCCCCGGGCAACCCATTTTGGTCCAGTTCAAATAAATAATTATCTATATAAATTATTGTCCAATATTATTTGTATAAAGAGATAAATTATGTGATTACAAAAAAATTTGGTCTAATTAATCTTTTTTTATAAATAAAAAAAAATATTTTCATTTTTTTCATTTTAAAGAAGAGTTGACATAGTAATACATTTTGTGTAATACTATAAGTTAACAAGTTTATATACTTGGGTAACTTATTATTATTATTTTACGAACCAAGTTTTATCATGACTGCAACTTTAGAAAGACGCGAAAGCGCAAGCCTATGGGGTCGCTTCTGCGATTGGGTCACCAGCACTGAAAACCGCCTTTACATTGGATGGTTCGGTGTCATAATGATCCCTACTCTATTAACCGCAACCTCTGTATTCATTATTGCTTTCATCGCAGCTCCTCCTGTAGATATTGATGGTATTCGTGAGCCTGTCTCTGGTTCCCTTCTTTACGGAAACAACATAATCTCTGGTGCTATTATTCCTACTTCTGCAGCTATCGGTTTGCACTTCTACCCAATTTGGGAAGCTGCTTCCGTCGATGAATGGCTATACAATGGTGGTCCTTATGAACTAATCGTTCTTCACTTCTTACTTGGTGTAGCTTGCTACATGGGTCGTGAATGGGAACTCAGCTTCCGTTTAGGTATGCGTCCTTGGATCGCTGTTGCATATTCAGCTCCTGTTGCGGCTGCTACTGCTGTTTTCTTGATCTACCCTATTGGTCAAGGAAGCTTCTCTGACGGTATGCCTTTAGGAATCTCTGGTACTTTCAATTTCATGATCGTGTTCCAAGCTGAACATAATATCCTTATGCACCCATTCCACATGCTTGGTGTAGCTGGCGTATTCGGCGGCTCTCTATTTAGTGCTATGCATGGTTCCTTGGTAACTTCAAGTTTAATCCGAGAAACTACTGAGAATGAGTCTGCTAATGCAGGTTACAAGTTTGGTCAAGAGGAAGAAACTTACAACATCGTAGCTGCTCACGGTTACTTTGGTAGACTTATCTTCCAATACGCTAGCTTTAACAACTCTCGTTCTTTACATTTCTTTCTAGCTGCTTGGCCTGTAGTAGGTATTTGGTTCACTGCATTAGGTATCAGCACAATGGCTTTCAACCTAAATGGTTTTAACTTTAACCAATCTGTTGTTGACAGCCAAGGCCGTGTAATTAACACTTGGGCTGACATCATCAACCGTGCTAACCTTGGTATGGAAGTTATGCATGAACGTAACGCTCACAACTTCCCTCTAGATTTAGCTTCTGTTGAAGCTCCTTCTGTAAATAGTTAATATTTTAGTTATAAATTTATTATACAAATTTATATAAATAGGATAACAACTTGAAAATAATGACCTTAGGAAATAAATCCCTAAGGTCATTATTTTTTTATTTATTGAAAATAAATGAATTAGAAAAAAAGGCGGACGTGGCCAAGTGGATTAAGGCAGTGGATTGTGGATCCACCACGCGCGGGTTCAATTCCCGTCGTTCGCCCATAAGAAACAAAATAAAACTAAATAAAGTTTTATTATCATATAAAAAATAATTTAATAATAAAAATTTTAATTTAATTTTTATTAGTTGACGAAACCTTTTGTTTATGTCATCATAAATAAAATAACATAAATATATTAAATAAAAGGATAAACATGAGAAACTTTTAAATTTTAATTTTAGTTAGAATACTAACTAATTCTTTTTTATAGATAGAAAGAATTACCAATGTCTAAAAACATTTAATATTTTTATATAAAATAAAAATAGCGAAAAAATTAAAAAATTTAAAGTTATTTAATTAAAGTTTCCATATAAAAAAATCTAGTTATTATAAAGTTTTATCTAACTGCTGTGGAAAAAAATGAAACAAGAATTATCAAAAAACAAATACTTATATAGAAGATTAAAGTTAGAAGAAATAAAAAACCCTCAATATTTTTTTGAGATATGGACAGAATCAAATTTGGTTAAATTTTTAATTAGACTCTTTTTTAATAAAGAAAATTTCATTAAAATTTTTGACTTTCGAATTATTATTTCATTAATTTTACGTGACTTAAATAGTTCAAAAACTAACAAAAGTTCAATATTAAATACTTTTTTATTCCTTTTATTATCCATTTTTTTATATCGTTTAAGTAATAAAGCTATTATTGACAAAAAGTATTTAAATTTATTTAAAATAGTTTCTGGACATATAAATTATTATGAATATAAAGAAAAAGATTTAAAGGAAACCTTTAATAAAGAAAAAATTTCGACTTTGACGCCTCAGTCTCTTTCTGAAAATTTTGATTTAAAAAAAGAGAAAAAATATTCGATTATTAAAGCAAATTTAAAGAAAAAACTCTATGTTATACCTGCATACAATAACAATTTAATTAAAAATTCAGAATGGTGGAAATTTTGGATTATAAAAGAAATTCTGCCTAGCTGGGAAATATCTTCCAATTCTATAAAAAAAATTGAAAGTTTATTAGAAAAAAAAAATACAAATGATTTAAAACATTTTTTTAAATTTTATATAACTAATATACTTTGTCAAAATTATAATTGGGAAAAAAAATTTAATTCTATTTTTTTTGAAAATTTGGAAAAAAATAAAAAATTAAGATCAAGTGAAAATGAAAAAATATTAGAAGATCCTTTAGTTATTAAAATATTTTATGCTTTTTGTGAAAAATTAATTTTTGAAATCGAAAATCCTTTAAAATTAAATAATTTTAATTCGGTAGTTGAATTTGACAATACTAATTATAATACTAAATCATTTTTTTCGATTCCAATATACTATAAAAAAAAAATAAATCCTGAACAATTTTATTTAGTAAAAAAAAATATAATTCAAAATTTAGAAGTTTGGGGTGAAGCGGATCCAATTATCGCAAAATCCTATATTTTAATAAAACAAAAAAGATGGTCTTTTTTTAATAATTATACTGAATTTTATATATGGCAATTATATAAAAAAAATTTATTTAAATACAAAAATGATTTAGATAAAGTTAATATTAATAAAAAGAAATTAGACATAAGATTCTTTAAATCAAAAATTTTATATAGTGAAAAAAAAAATTTAAGATCAGATAAAAGTTTATCAGAAATTTCATATCAAATATCAAAATATATTTTATATAAACTAAAAGACTCTAATAAATTAATAAATAATTATAAACTAATTGATCAAAATTTTGAATTAGAAAAAAGAGAGAAACCTAAAATAAAAAAAAATTTAAATTTAGTTAAAACTAGTTTTGCTGAATCGAACAAATTTTTTTTGAAATCGCTTTTAGATACAGAAACTTTGAATAATAAAAACAGTAAACAAAATATTACTTCAACAATTTGGGATATATTTTTTTTTAATCAAAATAAGAAAAACATAATAAAATCAAATTTATTTTTGAGTCTTTCTTTCAAAAATTATTTGATATTATGGATAAAAAATCTATTTATAGAAAATGAAAAATATACTACAAATACATTTTTTTTTAAAAATAAACAAATTTCAAAATTAAATTCTAAGTTTTTTTCAAATATTTTATCTATAGATGAATCAAATATCGCTTTTTCTACTACTGAAAAATATAAAAATAAATTTAGAGTAATTAAAAAAAAAAAAAAGAAATTTTTTAGGCATTTTATAAAATCAGATAATTATAGATTAATTTTATTATGGAAAATTAAAAAAAATCATAAAATTTTTAATAATTTTATTTTTTTAGATTATGCTTATAAAATTATTTTAAAAAAGAAAAGTTATATAAAAAAATTAGTTTTATTACTAAATTCCAAATCCTCTAAAAATATTTTTGATTTATTATGGTTTTCTATTTATAAATATATTAGTATTGCTGATTATAATGAAAATATAAAATATAATAAAATAAAATATAATAAAAGTTTATTATTTCAAATTAAACATTTTATAAATTTAGCTATTTTTTTAGATAAATTAAATTTATTAATAATTAAATATAATTTATTTTATATAAAAACAGCTTATTATAATTCAGATTATCAAAATATAGAAAATTCTAAATTAGAAGAAAAATTCTTAATCACTAAAATAACTTATAAAAAAAAAGAAGAAAATAAAGTTTTAATAAAAAATGATTTAAAAAAAAAAATTAAAATTTATAATATTCTTTCAGAAATTTATACTAAATTTACAAACGATTTAATTTCTAATAACTTTTACAAAAATTCAATAAATTTTTTAAAAAATTTATTTTTAATTAATAAATTATTTTATTATAGAAAAAAAATAAATTTAGAAAAAATAACAAAAAATATAATTGATAAAAATTTATTAAATTGGAAAAAAAAAGGAAAAAACTATTTTTATTTTAATAATCTAAAAAAAAATAGATATATTTATTATAATTTTAATCAATATATTTCAATTGATGAGAAAAATAGAAACAAAGAAATATTCAAATATTTTATTGAAAAACAAAAAAATTTATTATTTTTATCTAATAAAATAAATTTTATAAATGATCAAAATTTAGTTACTAAATGGTCTAATAACTTAAATAAAAAAACTATTTATATATTTTATAAAACTTTTATATCTATTTTTCATGAAAATTTTAATAAAATTTCAAAATTATTAATTTATTATCCAAAAACTATAAATATAAAAAAAAAAAAAAATTTTCAAAAAATTATTTTGAATAGGAAGCTTTTATTAGAACAAATCCCATTTGATATTTATTATAAATTAAATACTTATGTTTATTTTGATAAAATATTAATTACTAATTTTCTTATTGATTATTTTGATAAAAATAATAATAAAGTTTGCACAAAAATTTTTAATAGCATCTTTTTCTCCCCAATATGGCAAAATGAAAAAACTTATTTTAGTTCGATAAAAATATCTAATGAAATTTTATTAAAATCTCAAATTTTTACAACAGATACATTAAAATTATTAAACTTTTTATATTATTCTAATTTAAGTTATAGAAAAAACTTAACTTTTTATTTAAAAAAAAAGAAAAAAAATAATTTAACATATACACAATTAATAAAAAGTATAGCTATAGAAAAAAAAAATTTATCTAATAATCAATTAACTTTTTTTTATAAAAAACTAAATAAAAATTCAAATATTGAATCACAAATATATAAAACTTTTTTATCAAAAAATTTAAAATTTTTTAACTATCCAAAATTAGTATTTTTATATAAATTTGACTTGGATAAATTATTAAATTCATTAATTAAATTTAATCTAATTTTTAATAAAAAAATAATAAATTTGGAAACAATTAATTTAGATAAAAAACAACATATTCGAAATACATTAAAACAAAAAAATAATGCTCATGAAATAAATTATTTTGAAAATTATTTACTTTCTGAGTTTCTTATCAAAATAAAAAACGAAAATAATCAAATAGTTAATTGGACTAATAAATTATTTATTATAAAGTCTGATTCCAAAGCAAATTTAATGGATATTATTTTAGATAATAATACAAATAATAGAAATTGGAATTATGAAAAAAACAGAAATATATTATCATCTTTTTCAAAAGATTCTATTAAATTGATTCCACAAACTAAAATACATCAAATATTGAAAAAATCGATAAAGTTGACTTTATTTGAAAATTATATACCATGGTTTTTTACTTTCAGATGGTGGAAGTATTTTAAAAATATAGTTTTAAATTTAGTTTCAGAATTCTTATTAAATATCAATGATCAATTTGATTATGTTTTACCAACCACTTTACAAAATAAAAAAAAAAGATTAGAGTATTTATTAAAAAGTTTATTATTTAATTTAAAAAATAAAATTATTGGTAATTCATTTGAAATTTGGAATTTGCGTTTATTGAAACAAGTTAATAAACAATATAACAATCAACAAATTATATGGCCATCTTTTTATTTAAATATAGTCATTAAATGGAATAAACAACATATCGCAACTATAAGTTTTATTATTTTTAGTTATTTTCTTTTTCAAAAATATTTTTCCAGTTTATTAGGTTCAGATTATTTTGAACTATGGAGATATTTTGAAATAATTCAATATTTAATAGATTCTTCACGTGGGAGATATTTAGATAATTTAATTAATAATAATTCAATACAATTTATTAAATCAGAAAATTTATTAATGCATTTTTTTAGAAATTTAAAACACTATATAAAAAATGCTAAATTTTATTTATTTGAAAAAAAAAAAAGAAACAAATTATTAATTAATAATAAAGGATTAGACCTTTCTCGTAGAGAACGAAAATTATTGGTTCAATCTCTAATAACTGACAAAAGCATTGAGCAATATAGATCAAGATTTACTTCTAATAATAGTTCCATAAGTTTCCAAATTGGTAATTCAATCGTAAAACAGCACAAATTTAAAAATTATTTAGAAAATTTAACTGAAAATTATCAAAAAAATTTAGTAAATTATCCTTTCTATCAGTTTTACCTAGCAGAAAATTTAATTTTTCTATCTTGGTGGCAAAAATCGATTTCTCTAGATATACCATGGCAAAGTAATACTTTAAAATCAACTTTATATAAAAAACCTATTCCACTTGAATTAAGATTTTTTTCTTCAAAAGGAATTTTATTAGTAGGTTCATCAGAAAGTGGGCGCTCTTATTTGGTCAAAAATATAGCAGCAAATTCTTTTGTTCCTTTAATAAAAATATCTATAAATAAACTTTTATATAATAAACCTGATATTATAACTGAAAGTTGGATGAACATTTTAATGGAAAGTTTACGAAGATTGAATCTTATTTTGGAATTAGCAAAAAAACTATCTCCGTGTATAGTATGGATGCAAAATATTCATGAACTTAATGTAAACCGCTCAACTCAAAATGTAGAATCTGATCCAACTTTCTTACTCGGTATTTTTTTAAAATATTTTCAAACTGGTTTTAATAAAAAAAAGGCTCACAATATAGTTATTATTGGTTCGACCCATCTTCCTAAAAAAGTGGATCCTGCTTTAATTTCTCCAAATAGATTAGATCAATTAATAAATATTCGAATGTTTAATATTTTACAAAGAAAAAAAAAAATTTCAATTTTATTAAACAGTAAGCATAGTAATTATTTTTATTCAAAAAATAAAAAATCATGTATTAACGAATTTGGATATAGAACCATAGGGTATAATGCACGAGATTTAGCAGGACTTATTAATGAAATTTTATTAATCAGTATCGTTCAAAATCGATCCATAATAGAAAAAAAAACTATAAAATTAGCTTTTCATAGACAAGCTTTAGGTTCTACATATATAAATAATAAAATTATTTTTACGCAGAATTATAGTATACTTTTTTATAAAATTGGAAAACTTCTTGTACAAAATTTCTTTATAAAAAATTCGTCTAGAAATCCTTTATATTTTGGTAATGATTTATGGAAAAAAAAATTTTATTATTTATCTAAATGGTATCTAGAACCTTCCATTTTTGAATCAACAATAAAAGAATTCACTATTTTACCTCATATTTTAGGTTGTTTAGCCGGGTTAGCTGCTCGAGATTCTTGGTTCATATTAGAAAATAAACCGGATAATTTAATTTCACTTGATAAATATGCTGAAAATGATTTTTATTTAGCTTGTAATATTTTAGAAAGTCTTTTAATAGAGTTTTCATGGTTAGAAATACTTGAAGGAAAAAATAATAATAAAAAAAATAATTTTAATTTTCAGTTTCAACCAAAAAATCCTTTACATATGATAAAAAGAGGCCTTTTTTCGAGAATAGATCGAGATGCTAAAAATACAAAATCTATTAATGAAATAATTCCTTATAAAAAAGAACTTTTTCAATTAACTAGTAATATCACTTGGGCTCCTAAATTATCTCGTCTTAATTTTATTCGTAGTAATTTATTCAATTGGATAAATAGACCTAATGAATTTAAAATTACATATAATTTCGATTTTTCAAAAAAAAAAGAAAAAAAAGAATTTAATGACTCACCAAAAAATTCTCAGTTTTTCGAAATTATTCAGCACAAAACAAAGGAGCAACTTCCTTATGAAAGGATTTTATCCCGAATAAGACGAAGAAATGTCCAAGAATTAGAATTTCAGTTAGAAGATATTTTATTGGAAGAGCAATTTGTAATATCAGGGTTTTCACGATTATTCACGGAATATCGAATGGAATCTCGATTATCTAGTAAACCTATGTTATTTATTGGAGGAAGATTTCTCTGGGATCCTACTGGTTTATTATTCCGAAATCATCATTTCATTTTTTCACGACAAAATTTATTTATAGATGAAGAAATGTTAAGAAGATTGTATGTTACTTATGGAGCAAGAAGAGAAAGAGAGAAATCTCGTTCAAGTCAAAAAATTAAACAATTTTTTCTTCATCGTGGATATGGTCGAGATTCCATAAATGACTTTTCTATAAATTGGTGGAATCAATTACCTTTTATTGAAAAAAATAATGTTGAAACTTTTAAGCGTATTGAAGGTATTGGTGTCCAATTAAAACGCCCGCAAGTATTTACCCCTGTATATCTATATCAACGTTGGTTAATTGAAAATCCACTAGAAAATATGAGTCGTTTTGAATTATTAAATAATCAACAAAGATGGTTAAAAATAAATAATTTATTATTTAATGATTCTTTTATTTATTATACTCTTTTAGAAATTTATCAATATTTATTAAAATTTTTTATTTTGCATCAAATTTTATTAAATGAAATGACAAAAATATTATTTAGAAATAAATGGCTTTTTCAAAACGAAATTGAAGATTTTATTAATAGAATTGATAAAATAAACTAAAAGTTACTTTATTTTATTTGAAAATATATGAAATAGAAAAAATTAATTAAATTTAATATACTAATAAAAAGAAATTCTGGTAAAAAAAAACTTTTTTTTTACTAGAATTTCTTTTTATTAGTAATTCAAAAATAGTTTATAGTTTATTTAATAATAAAATAAAACTTTTATTTGGATTAGCTTAAGAAAAAAAAATAAATACTAATACAATTTTATTAAAATTATTTGATTTAATTTAATTAGACATCTCGGGATTGACGGGACTCGAACCCGCAACTTCCGCCTTGACAGGGCGGTGCTCTAACCGATTGAACTACAATCCCCATAAGCATGTATATATTTATTATGGCAATCTAAAAAGCTTTATGTCAAATTAATAATAGTTTATTAAGTAAACCCTTTTTTTATAAAAAATATAAATTATAAGAAAAAATTAATTTGATTAAAAGATAAACAAAATAAAAAAAAAATATGTAAAATTTTTATGCTTATGAATATGAATAAATTTTGGGCCGAGCTGGATTTGAACCAGCGTAGGCATTGCCAGCGGATTTACAGTCCGTCCCCATTAACCACTCGAGCATCGACCCAAAAAGAAAGGAAAAAATAACAAAGTTAGACTAAGAAATAACTTTGTTATTTTTTTCTCAACTATCATATAAAAAACTTTATGTAATAATGAACTATTACAAAGATTTTTTTATAATACCCCCAGGGGAATTCGAATCCCCGTCGCCTCCTTGAAAGAGAGGTGTCCTAGGCCACTAGACGATGGGGGCTTAATCCTCATATTTATGTTACTTAATTCTTTATTTACTGTCAATAGTTAATAATATGCTTGATTTCTTTAATTATAAATAATTACAAAAATATTTTAATGAAAATGTTAAATAATAATAAATGACAAAAACGCTTAAATTTGAAAAAAGTTGGATTTGAAAAAAGTTATATGAAATTTTGATTTAATTTTAAATAATAAAATTTGGGTTGACAAATATATCCTTTTTATCACAAACTCCACTTATATTTATTTTTTAATAAATTAGCAAAATTGCCCTTTTAACTCAGTGGTAGAGTAACGCCATGGTAAGGCGTAAGTCATCGGTTCAAATCTGATAAAGGGCTTATATATTTATACTTAAATAAAAAATTTTAAATTATTTAATAAATAAATAAAATAAAAAAATATATATATATATATAAAATTATTTTTTTATTTTTAAGTTATTATAAATTAATTTAATTTAAATAGAAAATTTAAATAGAAAATATTATAAAAATTTTAATGAATAAAAATATTTAGAATCAAATATAAAAAAAAATAACAAAATATTAAATTTTGGTTAACTAAATAATTATTTTTTTATAAAATATTATGACTAAATTGGATATAAGACAATTAATTGATATAATATATACTTGATAGATTAATTATGAATTAATAACAATAGTAAGTTTATAAACAATAGTAAATTTATAATAAAATTTCTATTTATTTCCACAAAGAATTATTTAAAATATGCAAATAATACTTTAGTAAATTTGAAGATTATTATTATAAATAAGTTGGCTATTCTTATAATAGATTTTACTAAAAAAAAGATGAAATGAAAAACCAATTTGAGTTAGAGGGACATGCAAGAACATAAATAATAAAGAAAAGAAAAGTTTACCTATCTTCTAAATTTTTAGTTGTTTAAAATGTAGAAGAGTCTAAAAAAAAAATAGAAATATTATTTAATTTTTATTTTTATGTTTAAGGTACTTAATAATGATTAAAATAGTTGAATAGGAGAATCACTATGACTATAGCCATCGGAAAGTCTTCCAAAGAACCAAAAGGTTTGTTTGATAGCATGGATGACTGGCTACGAAGAGACCGTTTTGTATTTGTAGGTTGGTCCGGTCTATTACTTTTTCCATGTGCTTATTTTTCTTTAGGTGGATGGTTTACAGGTACAACTTTTGTTACTTCATGGTATACTCATGGATTGGCTAGCTCTTATCTAGAAGGCTGTAATTTTCTAACCGCTGCAGTTTCTACTCCTGCCAATAGTTTAGCACATTCTTTATTGCTATTATGGGGTCCTGAAGCACAAGGAGATTTTACCCGTTGGTGTCAATTAGGAGGTTTATGGACTTTCGTGGCTCTACATGGTGCTTTTGCACTAATAGGCTTTATGTTGCGCCAATTTGAACTAGCTAGATCTGTACAATTACGTCCTTATAATGCAATTGCTTTTTCTGGTCCAATTGCTGTTTTCGTCTCTGTATTTCTAATCTATCCTCTTGGCCAATCAGGTTGGTTTTTTGCACCCAGTTTTGGTGTAGCAGCCATCTTCCGATTCATCTTATTCTTCCAAGGTTTTCATAACTGGACCTTAAACCCTTTTCATATGATGGGAGTTGCTGGAGTTTTAGGAGCAGCTCTTTTATGCGCCATCCACGGTGCAACTGTCGAGAATACTTTATTTGAAGATGGTGATGGTGCAAATACATTCCGTGCTTTTAACCCAACTCAATCTGAAGAAACTTATTCTATGGTTACAGCTAATCGTTTTTGGTCCCAAATTTTTGGTGTCGCATTCTCCAATAAACGCTGGTTGCATTTCTTTATGTTATTCGTACCAGTAACTGGTTTATGGATGAGCGCTATTGGAGTTGTCGGTCTGGCTTTAAATCTAAGAGCCTATGATTTTGTTTCTCAGGAAATTCGTGCAGCGGAAGATCCTGAATTTGAAACTTTCTATACTAAAAATATTCTTCTAAATGAAGGTATCCGTGCTTGGATGGCAGCTCAAGATCAGCCTCATGAAAATCTTGTATTCCCCGAGGAGGTTCTACCCCGTGGAAACGCTCTTTAATGGAACCTTATCTTTAGGCGGTCGTGATCAAGAAACCACTGGTTTTGCCTGGTGGGCCGGTAATGCGAGACTTATTAATTTATCCGGTAAATTATTAGGCGCTCATGTAGCTCATGCTGGATCAATTGTATTCTGGGCCGGAGCAATGAATCTTTTTGAAGTAGCTCATTTTGTCCCGGAAAAACCTATGTATGAACAAGGATTAATTCTACTTCCTCATTTAGCTACCTTAGGATGGGGAGTAGGTCCTGGCGGCGAAGTTATAGATACTTTCCCATATTTTGTATCTGGAGTACTTCATTTAATTTCTTCCGCAGTTTTAGGCTTCGGAGGTATTTATCATGCGCTCATCGGACCAGAAACTTTAGAAGAATCTTTTCCATTTTTCGGTTATGTTTGGAAAGATAAAAATAAAATGACTACTATTTTAGGTATCCATTTAATTTTACTAGGTGCCGGCGCTTTTCTTTCAGTATTCAAAGCCTTATATTTTGGAGGTGTTTACGATACTTGGGCCCCTGGGGGAGGTGATGTGAGAAAAATAACGAATCTTACCCTTAATCCTAGTGTCATATTTGGTTATTTACTCAAATCACCTTTTGGTGGAGAAGGATGGATTGTTAGTGTAGATAATTTAGAAGATATCATCGGAGGGCATGTTTGGTTAGGTTCTATTTGTATTTTTGGTGGAATTTGGCATATTCTAACAAAACCATTTGCTTGGGCTCGTCGTGCTCTTGTTTGGTCCGGAGAAGCTTATTTATCTTATAGTCCAGGGGCAATTGCTGTCTTCGGTTTTATCGCCTGCTGTTTCGTCTGGTTTAATAATACTGCTTATCCAAGTGAATTTTATGGTCCTACTGGGCCAGAAGCCTCTCAAGCGCAAGCTTTCACTTTCCTAGTTAGAGACCAACGGCTTGGAGCTAATGTAGGTTCCGCCCAAGGACCTACTGGTTTAGGTAAATACCTTATGCGTTCTCCAACTGGGGAGATTATTTTCGGAGGAGAAACCATGCGCTTCTGGGATCTTCGTGCTCCATGGTTAGAACCTTTACGAGGTCCTAATGGGTTGGATCTGAGTAAATTGAAAAAGGATATTCAACCTTGGCAAGAACGACGTTCTGCAGAATATATGACTCATGCTCCATTAGGTTCTTTAAATTCCGTAGGTGGTGTAGCTACTGAAATTAATGCAGTAAACTATGTTTCTCCACGAAGTTGGCTAGCTACTTCCCATTTTGTGTTAGGATTCTTTTTCTTTGTAGGTCATTTATGGCATGCGGGAAGAGCGCGTGCGGCTGCAGCTGGATTTGAAAAGGGAATTGATCGTGATTTTGAGCCTGTTCTTTCTATGACACCCCTTAACTAATAATTAAAAAAAATTAGTTATTGATAATTTAAAATGGTTCGACTAAAAAAGTAAAAAAGTCGAACCATTTTAATAAAATTTAAGTATTTTTCATAAAAACGATTGATTTGACAGGGAAATCGAAGGAGAGAGAGGGATTCGAACCCTCGATAGTTTTTAGAAACTATGCCGGTTTTCAAGACCGGAGCCATAAACCACTCGGCCATCTCTCCTATTTTTTTGGGTGAAAAAAATAGTAAGGTCACTAATTATACAATAATAAAAGCTTATTTAACAGTATTTTTACATAAATAAAAAATAAATGTTAAATTTTGAATTAAAAAAAAATTTTTAAATATTTTTGACTCAGTAAGTAAATAATTACTAGAAAAGGATTAATGGTATAACTTATTTCATATTTTTTAACTTGGAGAATCACAACCATGACTATTGCCTTTCAGTTGGCTGTGTTTGCATTAATTGCTATTTCGTTTCTATCAGTAATTGGTGTACCTGTTGTGCTTGCCTCTCCCGATGGTTGGTCAAGTAGTAAAAATGTTGTGTTTTCAGGTGCTTCATTATGGATCGGATTGGTTTTTTTGGTCGGTGTTCTTAATTCTTTCATATCATAGAATCTCATTTTTATTATACGAAATTAAAAATGAAATAAAATAAAATGTTTTTATTTCCCTCCCTCTGTAGACTTTATATTATAAGTTCTAAAAGGTATTTTATACAAGTCCTCTGATAGAAAATAAATATTTTCTACTAGGGAGGGTTTTTCTATTCCACTTTATTTCAAATTATTTCAATTAATTATTTAATTAAAAATAAAAATAAATTTAATAAATAATTGACTGTGTTAAAAAAAAAGTATATATATATATATATATAAATATTTTGTATATATCTAGATATAATTGCGGGTATAGTTTAATGGTAAAATTCCTCCTTGCCAAGGAGAATATGCGGGTTCGATTCCCGCTACCCGCCTTTCTCTGTACTGTCATGATTTAGTTGGAAATAATAAAAAATAAAAAAGGTTTAAAAATGATGAGAAATTAAAGTTTTATTTTCTATATATATATACAAATATATATATATATATATAATTTGTTATATTCCTTTAGCATTTTATACTATAGATTTAGCGGAGACGGGATTTGAACCCATGACCTCAAGGTTATGAGCCTTGCGAGCTACCAGGCTGCTCTACTCCGCGTCATGCAATAATAACATATTTTTAATTGATTAAACAATAATTTTTTTATTTTAATCATGAAACCCCCCCAACTAGAATTAGAATTTAAAATTAGGGGGACTTTTTAATTATAGTTTTTTCCTGCGTCTCTTCAAAAATTTTCACCAACTGGATTTAGTTATTCCGGGTATGAAGCATGCATGAGCCATTTCTCTTAATACATGTCTAGATAAACCAAAATCACGATAAATTGCTCTAGGCCTTCCGGTTAAGAAACAGCGACGATGAAGTCTTGTAGGTGCACTGTTACGTGGTAAAGTTTGTAATTGTTTCTGAAATTCCCATTTTTCATCCAAAGATAAAGTTTCCTTTATTTTTTTTTTCATAGATTGACGAAATTTTTGGTATTTTTTTTCTAATTTTTGTCTTTTTCTCTCTCTTTCAATAAGACTTTTCTTTGCCATGATTTTCTTTAATGAGTAAAATATTTTTTTAGTTAAAAAAAAGTGAAATAAATTAAAATTTTTTTTTTTCACTTTTTTTTATTTTATCCTATTTTGTTATATCCTTTTCTATATTGAATATTGAATAGGATAGATGCTAGTTTTAAAACTAAACTCTATCCTATTCAATAAATTTTTTTATTCTATTTAATTTTAATAATTATTAACCAAATTTACCTGATGTAGAAGCAATCAGAAAAGCAGCATAAGTAAATATATAACCTACTGAAAAATGGGCTAACCCAACTAACCGTGCTTGAACGATAGAAAGAGCTACTGGTTTATCTTTCCAACGAACTAGATTAGCCAGAGGTGTACGTTCATGAGCCCAAGCCAAAGTTTCAATAAGTTCTTGCCAATATCCACGCCAAGAAATTAGGAACATGAATCCAGTAGCCCAAACAAGATGTCCAAATAAAAACATCCATGCCCAGACAGATAAACTATTCATACCGAATGGATTATACCCATTAATAAGTTGTGAAGAGTTTAACCATAGATAATCTCGTGACCATCCCATTAAATATGTAGAAGATTCATTAAATTGAGCTACATTTCCTTGCCATAAAGTAATATGTTTCCAATGCCAATAAAAAGTAACCCACCCAATAGTATTTAGCATCCAAAAAACAGCTAAATAAAAAGCATCCCATGCTGAAATATCACAGGTTCCACCTCGTCCTGGACCATCGCACGGAAAACTATAACCAAACTCTTTTTTATCTGGCATTAATTTAGAGCCACGCGCATCTAAAGCACCTTTTACTAAGATTAATGTAGTTGTATGTAAACCTAAAGCAATAGCATGGTGAACTAAGAAATCTCCAGGACCAATAGTTAAAAATAATGAATTGCTATTATTATTAACAGCATCTAACCAACCCGGTAGCCATAAAGTCTGGCCAGAATTAAAAGCTGGACTATCTGCTGACGATAAAAGCACATCGAAACCATATAAAGCTTTACCATGAGCAGATTGTATCCATTGAGCAAATACAGGTTCAATTAAAATTTGTTTCTCTGGAGTACCGAAAGCAAGCATAACATCATTATGAACATAAAGTCCCAGAGTATGGAAGCCTAGAAATAGACTAGCCCAACTTAAATGTGATATAATTGCTTCTTTATGTTCTAACATTCTTGCTAATACATTATCTTTATTTTGTTCTGGATTGTAGTCTCTTATAAAGAAGATGGCTCCATGAGCAAAAGCACCTGTCATTATAAATCCAGCAATATACTGGTGATGAGTATATGATGCAGCTTGAGTGGTAAAGTCTTGCGCTATAAATGCGTATGGAGGTAAAGAATACATATGTTGAGCTACTAAGGAAGTAATAACTCCTGAAGAAGCTAAAGCTAGACCTAGCTGAAAATGGAGAGAATTGTTAATAGTATCATAAAGACCCTTATGTCCACGACCCAAACGGCCTCCTGGAGGGGTATGTGCTTCCAAAATTTCTTTCATGCTATGACCAATACCAAAATTAGTTCTATACATATGACCAGCTATAATAAAAATAACTGCAATAGCTAAATGGTGGTGCGCCATATCAGTCAACCATAAACTTTGTGTTTGTGGATGAAATCCCCCAAGGAAAGTCAAAATAGCAGTACCCGATCCTTCAGAAGTACCAAATAAATGACTATTTGAGTCAGGATTTTGAGCATAAACATTCCATTGTCCTGCAAAAAAAGGTCCTAAACCTTGGGGATGTGGTAATGCCGTCAATAAATTATTCCATCTTACATGTTCACCTCGAGATTCAGGAATAGCCACATGAACTAAATGTCCAGTCCATGCTAGAGAACTTACTCCAAAAAGTCCAGATAAATGATGGTTAAGACGAGATTCTGCATTTTTAAACCATGAAACACTTGGTTTCCATTTTGGCTGTAGATGTAACCAGCCAGCTATTAGAAAAAGAGCCGAAATAAATAATAGAAAAAGAGCTCCGGTATAGAGATCTTGATTACTACGTAAACCAATTGTATACCACCATTGATATACTCCGGAATAAGCTATATTAACTGGACCTGACGCTCCGCCTCGAGTAAATGCTTCTACAGCTGGTTGACCAAAATGTGGATCCCAAATTGCATGAGCAATTGGTCGTACATGTAAAGGATCTTGTACCCATGCTTCGAAATTACCTTGCCAAGCTACGTGGAATAAATTACCAGAAGTCCATAAAAAAATGATTGCTAGTTGACCAAAGTGAGAGGCGAAAATTTTTTGATAAAGACGCTCTTCAGTCATATCATCATGACTTTCAAAGTCATGTGCGGTCGCGATACCAAACCAGATGCGACGAGTAGTTGGGTCTTGAGATAGGCCCTGGCTGAATTTTGGAAATCTTGATGCCATAATGCTTTTCAAATCCTCCTAGCCATTATCCTACTGAAATAATTCTCGCTAGGAAGAATGCCCATGTTGTGGCAATCCCACCCAGAAGGTAATGAGCTACTCCTACAGCACGGCCTTGTACAATACTTAAGGCTCTAGGCTGAATAGCAGGGGCAACTTTTAATTTGTTGTGAGCCCAAACGATGGACTCAATGAGTTCTTGCCAATATCCACGACCACTAAATAGAAACATTAAACTGAAGGCCCAAACAAAATGAGCGCCTAAAAATAAAAGACCATAGGCAGATAATGAAGAACCATAAGATTGAATTACTTGAGAAGCTTGTGCCCATAAAAAGTCACGAAGCCATCCATTAATTGTAATTGAACTTTGTGCGAAATTTCCTCCTGTGATGTGGGTAACAATTCCTTGGTCGCTAATACTACCCCATACATCAGATTGCATTTTCCAGCTAAAATGAAAAATAACTACTGAAATAGCATTATACATCCAGAATAAACCTAGAAAAACATGATCCCAAGCAGATACTTGACATGTTCCGCCTCTTCCAGGTCCATCACAAGGAAATCTAAAACCAAGATTAGCTTTATCTGGTATTAAACGAGAACTACGTGCAAATGAAACACCTTTTAATAGTATTAAGACAGTTACGTGAATAGTAAAAGCATGAATATGATGTACTAAAAAGTCCGCGGTTCCTAATGGAATTGGTAATAAAGCAACTTTCCCACCTACTGCGACTAAATCACCACCTCCCCAAGTTAAACTTGTACTTGCTATTGCATTAGGAGCTGTTAAACTAGGTGCTAAGGCATGAGTATTTTGTATCCATTGAGCAAAAACAGGTTGTAACTGTATAGCAGTATCTGAAAACATATCTTGAGGGCGGCCTAAAGCGCTCATTGTATCATTGTGGATATATAGTCCGAAACTATGGAAACCTAAAAAAATACAAACCCAGTTTAAATGTGATATTATTGCATCACGGTGTCGTAGAACACGATCTAATAAATTATTGTATTGAGTTGTTGGATCATAATCTCTTACCATAAAAATAGCTGCATGTGCAGCAGCTCCGACTATGAGAAAACCCCCAATCCACATATGATGTGTGAATAACGAAAGTTGAGTAGCATAATCAGTCGCTAAATATGGATAAGGAGGCATAGAATACATATGATGAGCTACTAGAATAGTCAAAGAACCTAGCATAGCTAAATTAATAGCCAGTTGAGCATGCCATGAAGTCGTTAAAATTTCATATAATCCTTTATGACCTTCGCCTGTAAATGGACCTTTATGAGCTTCTAAAATTTCCTTCATATTATGACCAATACCGAAATTAGTTCGATACATATGACCAGCTACCAGAAAAAGAACTGCAATTGCTAAATGATGGTGCGCTGTATCGGTTAACCATAAACCTCCAGTAATTGGGTTTAATCCTCCGCGAAAAGTTGAAAAATCTGAATATTCTGACCAATTTGGAGTAAAAAATGGGGTTAATCCTTTAGAAAAACTTGGATAAAGCTGAGCTAGAAGATCACGATTTATAATAAATTCATGAGGAAGTGGTATTTCTTTAGGATCCACTCCGGCATCTAGAAGTCGATTAATGGGTAAAGAAACATGTACTTGGTGTCCCGCCCAACCCAAAGATCCTAAACCTAATAGACCTGCTAAATGATGGTTTAACATAGATTCTACATTTTGAAACCAAGCTAATTTAGGAGCAGCTTTATGGTAATGGAACCATCCGGCAAAAAGCATTAAAGCTGCAAAGACTAATCCACCTATTGCAGTCGTATAAAGCTGTAATTCGTTAGTTATTCCAGAAGCTCGCCAAAGTTGAAAAAAGCCGGAGGTTATTTGTATTCCTTGAAAACCTCCACCTACATCTCCATTCAAAATCTCTTGCCCTACTATTGGCCAAACAACTTGGGCACTGGGTTTAATATGAGTAGGATCACTTAGCCATGCTTCATAATTTGAAAAACGAGCCCCATGGAAATACATACCACTTAGCCAAATAAAGATAACAGCTGGTTGACCGAAGTGAGCACTAAATACTTTACGAGAAATTTCTTCTAAATCATTTGTGTGACTGTCAAAATCATGAGCATCAGCATGTAAGTTCCAGATCCAAGTTGTAGTATTAGGACCCTTAGCCAAAGTTCTCGAAAAATGCCCAGGTTTAGCCCATTTTTCAAAAGAAGTTTTTACGGGATCTTTTTCTACCATAATCTTGACTTCTGGTTCCGGTGAACGAATAGTCATCGAGGTTCTCCTCTCTTCAGACGAGGCATAGGAAAAACCCACCAATAATGAATAGTAAACTTCTAAAAGATATTTATGACCTTTTTATCCAACTTTTTTTTCAGTTTAAAACTGGGGCAACTATAATACAGAAGTTACCTAGGGCAGGTATTCAAATTTATTATGACACATCTTTAAGGTGCTTAATGGACCGTATTAATTTCAATCCCATTTTTAGTTAAAGTAATTTAAATTTATTTTTTATTATTTTCTTTTTTATTTAAAACGCCCTGTTATTTTTAACCAATTTTGCGCTTCAATATAATTGCTTGGAGCAAGCGAGATTGCTTGTTTCCAATAATCTGCTGCTTGGTTGAACCAAGCTTCGGATGCTTCAGAATCTCCTTGCTGAATAGCCTGTTCTCCTCGGTTGGGATAGATAAAAATATCTTCCCTTAGAACCGTACATGAGAGTTTCCTACCTCATACGGCTCACTTAGTTAAATTTACTATATTATTACCTAATTAAAATTTTTGTGCAAAATTTTTTTTTATTCATTTTTTTTGTTCAATTAATATTTAATAATTATTTGATAATTTTAATGATAGTAAGGTTTATAATAGAAAATTAGTTAATGAAATAAGTTTTAAATAAAAATTTAAAGAAAACTTTTCGTTTTCTTTTTCTTTTATTTTTATCTTTTCTCCTATAAAAAAAATAAAATTTTTTAGGGTAACTATCTTATTTTTAATTAAATTTTATTAGTATTTGATGATTAATTTATCAAAAATACTTTATCTCTTTAGGATCTGAGACTACACCGCTGTTTATTCAATTACCATTCAACTCAACTTTATTACATAAGTGATTTTTCTAAATAAAACAGATTTTTTTATCGGACCATAAATTTAATACTGGATCGTTACGGCGCTTTTCTAACAAATTTAATTATATTATCCATAGAGGTTTTAGACTTTTCTTTAAATCGTTCTTTATTTTCAAATATTTTTAGATTTTATAATGACGTTTTATTTATTACAGCTAATAAAAATCTCTTTTACTGATTTATATGTAATAAGTCTCCACTTTTTTTATTTATATTTATAATTTGTGGTAGTTTTTTACTAGAAAAATATATTATATTGATAGCCGCACGTAATGACAGATCACAGCCATATTATTAGAAGCTTGCGGTAAAGATGGATTTCGTTCTAATGCTTGAAAATAATATTCTAAAGCTTTTGCGTGTTCTCCATTACTTGTATGAATAAGACCTATATTGTATAGTATATAACTTCGATCATAGGGGTCAATTTCTAAGCGCATAGCTTCATAATAATTTTGTGAAGCTTCTGCATATTCTCCTTCAGATTGAGCTGACATTCGTTACGATCGTCTATATAATTCTAGAAAAATAAATAAACTTCGTTTCAAAACCGTACATGAAATTTTCATTTCATACGGCTTCTCTTGTTTAATATATAAACGGGATTAATCTATAAAATTTCTGAGAAAATTTTACCCAATATAATAAATTACCAAGGGCTAGTTTTTTCAAAAAATAGCTAGCCATCCTTCTTTTAAAAAGGATTTTTATTTCAATTTTAAATTTAATTTTCAAATTTTTCTTTGTTCTTAATACTTTGTTTCTTAAAGGATTAGCTTTTTCGACAATCTCCGATGGTTATATGAGTACCCAATTTACAAATGAGATGGATCTTTGTTTTCCTAACCATAAATTTATTAGTAAATAATTTTTACTATTGTGTATAAAAAAATTTTATTTAAAATTTGACGAAGTTTTTGTGTTGTCGATTTCTACACGTAATGCTTTTCCAACTATGTATGCTTATAAAGTAAACTTAAAATTATAGCGTTAACCTTTTGCTTGATACTTTAATTCCTATAAAATTAAAAAATTAAAGGCTACATTAATCGAGGGTACACGACAGAAGGAATTTTTTTTTCTAAATTAACCACCTTCACTAAGTATAAGTTTCATGTAATTAAATATTTTCATGTTTTATTCCCTATAAAATGAATTTTAACAAGAGTTCAAAAGTCAAATCGCACCATCTCTATAATAACTAAAAGCTTCTTTTTCCCTTTGTGTAGTCGGAATTATTCGTAATAAAATGTCAGCAACAATTGTAAAAGTTTTATCAATAAAATTATCATTCTTTTGAGATCGAGGCATAATCAAATAGAGCTTTGGCAAATTTTTAATATTCCCTTTATTTGAGAATAAATCCATTAAATTTTTTTTTTATAATATATTTATTTAAATATAAATATATCTATATATTAAATATTTAAATAAATTTAATTTCTTAATTAAAAAAACTAAAAAACTTGCTATTCTACAAACTTATGACTTAAAATTACAGAAAAATATTATAGGAAAGATGGCCGAGTGGTCGAAGGCGTAGCATTGGAAATGCTATGTAGGCTTTCGTTTACCGAGGGTTCGAATCCCTCTCTTTCCGGAGTTATAAATTTTTATTATGTATGTAATTAAAAATACTATTGATTCTTAGTTAAGCTTGACGAGAATAATATTCTACAACTAATAATTCATTTATTTTTAAACCAATTGATTCACGATCTAATATTTGATTAACTAATCCTTTTTTTTCCAAAAAACTATAAGTTAAATGATTTGGTATTTTATATTTTTGATAGAACTCTATATTTTTATTAATTACAGTCTCAGATTTTCGTTGATTTTTTATAGTAATAAAATCCTGAGGTTTACACCGATAGCTTGGTATATCTACTATACAATCATTAACTAAAATATGTCTATGATTTACTAATTGTCTTGCTCCGGGAATCGTAGGAGCCATACCTAATCGAAAAATAACATTATCTAGACGCATCTCGAGTAATTGTAATGAAACTTCACCTGTGGATCCTTTTGCTTTTCTGGCAATACGTACATAATTAAGTAATTGTCGTTCTGTTATTCCATAATGAAAACGTAATTTTTGTTTTTCTTCCAAACGAATGCGATACTGAGAAATTTTTTTATTAGATGTTGATTGATTGATAGAACCAGATTTTAACTGGGGTGTTTTATTAGTCAGTCCTGGTAAAGTTCCTAAGCGACGTATTATTCTTACACGAGGTCCTCGATAACGGGACATAAAAACTCCTTATTTTTACAAAAAAAATTTACAGAAAGAAAGATAAAATAATAATAATAATATTCATAATAAAAAATAAAAGATATTCAATCAATTTCTTTTTTTTTATAAAGTTTTTTTACTTCAAATTTATTTAACTTTTTTTACCAAAAAATTATATATTTTTTTTTGGTCAAGAACATCATAACATAAGAGACACTACAAAAAAAACAATATTACTTTTTTTATATAAATAAACTTTTAAAAATTTTTAAATTTTTTATTTTAAGATCTATTTTTAGTAATATATTTATTATCAAGAAAAGCCCGCTATCGGAGTCGAACCGATGACCATCGCATTACAAGTGCGGTGCTCTGACCTCTGAGCTAAGCAGGCTCTATTAATAGAAGTAAATAATAATAACAATTATTTATTTTATTTTATTTTGGGTAACTTAATTATTATATCAATAAATTTTTAATAATGCAACAATTTAGTTCAAAAAAAATGCTGGATTTTACTAATTAAAAAAAAAATTATATATATATATATATACACAAAGTGTTGCCTTAAAACTTATAAAATATTATAATTGTTTAATATAGTAAAATTTTACTAATTATAATTTTTTTTTTATAGAATTTTCTTTTTCAATTTCAACTAGAAAAAAAGGGGGTATGGCGGAATTGGTAGACGCTACGGACTTAAATAATTTGAGCGTTAGTAGAAAAACTTACTAGATGCTAGCTTTCAGATTCAGGGAAACTTAGGTTGATAAAAATATAAGCAATCCTGAGCCAAATATTATTTCGTTTGAAAATGAAATAGGTGCAGAGACTCAATGGAAGCTATCCTAACGAATAATATTTTAAAAATTATTTAAAATTTCTTTTTTAGATATTAAGCGAGGATAAAGATAGAGTCCAATTTTACATGTTAATCTTAGCAACAATTTAAATTGTAGTAGAAAGAAAATCCGTTGGCTTTATTGACCGTGAGGGTTCAAGTCCCTCTACCCCCAAAACTATAAATTTTTATTGACATAAACTGGAAGTTTATGTTAGGATAAGCCAATAAAAAAAGCCGGAATAGCTCAGTTGGTAGAGCAGAGGACTGAAAATCCTTGTGTCACCAGTTCAAATCTGGTTTCTGGCATTACAAAATTATTTTATATATATTTTTTTATTTTTATTATATATTTATTTTATGATATATTTACATATACATTATTTTGTTTTATTGTCTAATTCAAGACAATAAAACAAATTTTTTTTAGAAAGTAGATCTCTAATTAATATATTTATCCACATAGAATAAAATTTCTTTTAGCTTCTAAATTTAGATTAATAAGCATCTTGTAATTCATAAAAATCCGGTACAATGTAATCTTTACGTAAAGGCCAACCAATCCAAGTATCAGGCATTAATATACGTCTAAGACGTGGATGATTTTCATAAGAAATTCCTAGCATATCATAAGATTCCCGTTCTTGAAAATCTGCACTTTTCCAAATCCAAAAAACAGATGGTATTTTAGGCTTTTGTCTCGATACAAAAATTTTTATACATATTTCTTCGGGTTGATCTGCATTATTTTGTATTTTCGTAAAATGATATACACTAGCTAATAACCCACCAGGCGCTACATCATAAGCGCATTGAGAACGAAGATAATTAAAACCATAAACATATAAAGCAACCGCTATAGAAAGCCAATTTTCAGATTTAATTTGTAAAATTTCTACACCTTGATAATCAAAACCTAAAGGTCGATGAGCTAGGTTATGTTTTGCTAGCCAACCAGATAATCGCCCTTGTATTTTAGTAGCAGTAGTAGAATTATCTGCATAAGTATCTAACATATTTAAGTTTTTAGAAAATTCGATTTATTTTGAATATTTTTTTTATTATCCTCTTCTTTTAATAAAAAAGTTAAATTTTTATTTTTTTCAATTGAAGCAAAATTTTCTAAAGTTGAATTAAATTGAGATTTAGTAAATTGAGGATATAATTGTTTATTAGATTGTTTAGTATTAATAGTAGATACAAAATTAAATTTATGATTTAATGTTAAATATCTCTCTCCTTGTTTAAATTTATATTTATCTCTATATGTTTCTTGGGCTACCTTTTTACGAAGTTTTATTATAGCATCCATAATAGCCTCCGGTTTTGGTGGACAACCAGGTAAATAAATATCTACAGGAATTAATTTATCTACTCCACGAACTGTACTATACGAATCTGTACTAAACATACCTCCCGTAATAGTACACGCCCCCATAGCAATTACATATTTAGGCTCAGGCATTTGCTCATATAATCTTACTAAAGACGGTGCCATTTTCATTGTTACAGTACCAGCTGTTATTATAAGATCGGCCTGTCTTGGACTAGACCTCGGAACTAAACCATAACGATCAAAATCGAAGCGTGAGCCGATTAGTGAGGCGAATTCGATGAAACAACAACTAGTACCATAAAGGAGTGGCCATAAACTAGAAAGCCTAGCCCAATTTGAAAAATCATTAAAAGTTGTTAAAATAATTGAATTTGAGTTTTTTTGATTGGGGAGTGAATTTATAAGTGGCTTCATATAATTATTAATTTGATTTTCATAATTGTACTCGTCAGAATCTAAGACCATTCTAGTGCTCCTTTGCGCCATGCATAAACTAAACCGATAATCAAAATAAATACGAAAACTGAAGCTTCAATAAAAGCAGATAGGCCTAATTCATTAAAACTCATGGCCCAAGGATAAAGAAAAACTGTTTCTATATCGAAAATAACAAAAACCAGAGCGAACATATAATAGCGAATTTGAAACTGAATCCAAGCATCGCCCATTGGTTCTATACCCGATTCATAACTAGTTAGTTTTTCCGGTCCTTGATCATTATTACTAATAGGTGTTAAAATCTTGGAAATTGAGAAGGTTAATATAGGAATAAAACTGGCTATTAATAAAAAAATAAAAAAAGAATTGTATTTAGGCAATAAAAACATTAATATACTCCTGTAAAATAAGAAGAACAATTTTATTTTAAATAAAAATAAAATTTAATTAATTAAATATTTTATTCATATATTAAAATATTCAATATATATATATACAAACTATAAACAGATATATAAACTGATGGAAGGTGATAATAATAATTCAAATACTAAATATTTTAGTAATTTAGGGCTATACGGATTCGAACCGTAGACAATCTCGGTAAAATAGTCAAAAATATTTATTTGAAATGTACTTATAACTATTTTAGGAACCCAACATGCAGTTTTTATTGCATTGGGCTCTTTCATCAACTAAAAATAAATTTAGTTATTTTGCTATCCTTTTCTTTTACTGAAATAATGAAATAGCTCCGTGTGCTTGAAAAATCTTTTGAAGCAATCCCAAAGTTAGAAAAAAAAATTAATGTTGACATAGGTTTGCCTAATTTAGCATGGATTTACTCAAAATGAATTTCTATTACTTGCAGATTTTGAAACTTTATACACCTCAAAGCTTATCAAGTAGAAAAATAGAATACCTCGAGGTCCCCGTACTATCCTCATCATGCTCAGCATTGAATAATTTTTCAATTTTACCATATCAACTAAAAGATAAATTTTAATTTATTGAAAATTAAATTTTAATTTTTTGTCATGCTATTGTTCTGTTATATTAATTATAAAAGTAAGACAAAATATTTCATAAAATAAATTTTATTCTGAATCGTATAACACAATAAATTTTTTAAAAGCATTGGCGCACGTGTAAACGAGGTGCTCTACCGCTGAGCTATAGCCCTTATTATTATCTTTAACTAATAATATAGTAACATAATTTCTTTTTTTTTGTCAAGACAATTATTCAAATAAAATAAAAGATTTTTTTTTACTTTATATATTTTTTAAATATATTCATAAAAATATTGCTTATATGTTAATTGATAGGCTAGAATATGAATAGCCTACTTAACTCAGTGGTTTAGAGTATCGCTTTCATACGGCGAGAGTCATTGGTTCAAATCCAATAGTAGGTAAAGAATTAATAAAAGAACTCAATGGTATATATAGATTATATACCATTGAGTTCACTAAAATTAAAAATTTTAGGTAATAGCTTCAATAGCTTCTAAGCGTGCTTTTGCTCTTTTCAAAGTTAAATTAGCTTCAATAGCTTGTTTTCGACCGTTTGCTTGAGATAGCTTAGTTTGAGCCATCTGAAAAGTTTCTTGAGCATCTTGCAAATTTATTTCATTAGCCTTTTCTGCTTCATTTACCAAAATTGTCATTTGATTATTGTCTATCATGGCAAAACCACCCATTAATGCCATAGTAGACCATTTTTCATTAAGTCGTATTTTTATAATGCCTATATCTAAGGCCGTTAAAAGTGGTGCATGGTTGGGCAATATACCAATTCGGCCACTGTTTGTAGATAAAATAATTTCTTGTACTTCAGAATTCCAAACAATTCGATTTGGAGCCATTACACGAAGATTTAGGGTCATGTTTTATTAATTCTCCACTTGTAAGGTTGCAGCCTTTGCAGTAGCTTCATCAATATTACCTACCAAATAAAAAGCTTGCTCAGGAAAACTATCTAATTCCCCAGAAAGAATCATTTGAAAACCTTTAATGGTTTCAATAAGACTAACATATTTACCTGGAGAACCTGTAAATACTTCTGCTACGAAAAACGGTTGTGATAAAAAACGCTCAATTTTTCGTGCTCTTGCTACAGTTAATCTGTCTTCCTCTGATAATTCATCAAGTCCAAGAATAGCTATAATATCTTGTAATTCTTTATAGCGTTGTAATGTCTGCTTAACTCCCTGAGCTGTTTCATAATGCTCCTCACCTACAATCCAAGGTTGAAGCATAGTAGAAGTTGAATCTAAAGGATCTACTGCTGGATAAATACCTTTGGCTGCTAATCCTCTTGATAATACAGTAGTTGCATCTAAATGTGCGAAAGTTGTAGCAGGAGCTGGGTCAGTTAAGTCATCTGCAGGTACATAAACTGCTTGAATTGAAGTAATAGAGCCTTCTTTTGTTGAAGTTATTCTTTCTTGTAAAGTACCCATTTCTGTACTTAAAGTTGGTTGATAACCTACAGCAGACGGCATTCTACCTAATAAAGCAGATACTTCTGAGCCGGCTTGGACGAGACGAAAAATATTATCAATAAATAAAAGTACATCTTGTTTATTAACATCTCTAAAATATTCGGCCATTGTTAAAGCAGTTGACCCTACTCTCATACGAGCTCCAGGTGGCTCATTCATTTGACCATAAACCAAAGCTACTTTTGATTCTGAAATATTTTCTTCATTAATTACTTTTGACTCTTTCATTTCCATGTAAAGATCATTTCCTTCACGGGTACGTTCCCCTACTCCACCAAATACAGATACACCACCATGTGCTTTAGCGATGTTATTTATTAATTCCATAATAGGTACGGTTTTTCCGACACCAGCCCCTCCAAACAATCCGATTTTTCCCCCACGTCGATAGGGAGCTGAGGGATCTACTACTTTAATTCCCGTTTCAAAAATAGATAATTTAGTATCTAATTGTGTAAAAGCAGGGGCAGATCTATGAATCGGAAAAGTTGTACTAGCATCTACAGGACCGAGATTATCAACAGTTTCTCCCAAAACATTAAAGATACGCCCGAGGGTGGCTTCCCCAACTGGAACACTTGAAGGAGCTCCTGTATCAATAACTTGCATTCCTCTCATTAAACCATCTGTTGCACTCATAGCAACAGCTCGAACCTTATTATTTCCTAATAATTGCTGTACTTCACAAGTAACATTAATTTCCTGACCTGCTGTATTTTGACCCTCAACTATTAAAGAATTATAAATATTAGGCATTTTACCTGGAGAGAAAGTAACATCTAATACGGGACCGATAATTTGAGTAATACGTCCTATATTTTTAGCAACAAGTGTTGAAGTACCAAAAGTGCGAGAATCTGTTTTCATAAAATTTAGAAGTAATAAATTAGTTGCTGATTATATTGAAAAAATATTTAGTATCAACTCGATCATTTAATTATTGAAGAAAAAAATTACTTTCAATTAATTACTTATATATAGATATAAGTATATGAAATAAAAAAAATTAAAAAGTGTAAGAAATAAATATTTTTTATAATCTCAATCTAAAAATATTAGTAAATAATAAATATATTTAAATAATTTTTTTTTTTATTTTATTTTCGAAAAATAAATTGAAGTAGGTAATAGTTTATTTTCTATTTCTTATTATGTTTTTAATTAAATTTTATTTTTATTAATTAGTTTAACATTCAAAAGATTATTAGGTCAATGCTTATACAAATAAAACTCATTTACTAAAAATAATCTGAGTTGCATCAAATGTAAAAAATATTATACAATGATACTGTTTTGTTATAGTAAAATAACTTTGTCTAAGAATAGGCAAAATTAAATACCAAAGATGTTTTTTTATAAGATTGAAAAAACTTATTTGTCGAGCAGACCTCATCCTTGCAAGAGTTATCAATTGAGTTGTAGGGAGGGACCTATGTCACCACAAACGGAGACTAAAGCAGGTGTTGGATCTAAAGCTGGTGTTAAAGATTACAGATTAACTTATTACACTCCAGATTATCAGACTAAAGAAACTGATATTTTAGCAGCATTTCGAATGACTCCTCAACCAGGAGTACCCGCTGAAGAGGCAGGAGCTGCAGTAGCTGCGGAATCTTCCACTGGTACATGGACCACCGTTTGGACCGATGGACTTACCAGTCTTGATCGTTATAAAGGACGATGCTATGATCTTGAAGCAGTTCCTGGAGAAGAGAATCAATATATTGCTCATGTTGCTTACCCATTAGATCTATTTGAAGAAGGTTCTGTTACCAATTTATTTACTTCTATTGTTGGTAATGTTTTCGGATTTAAAGCTTTACGAGCTTTACGTCTAGAAGATTTACGTATTCCTCCAGCTTATTCCAAAACTTTCCAAGGTCCACCTCATGGTATTCAAGTCGAAAGAGATAAATTAAACAAATATGGTCGTCCATTATTAGGATGTACCATTAAGCCAAAATTGGGTTTATCTGCTAAAAACTATGGTAGAGCTGTATATGAATGTCTTCGTGGTGGACTTGATTTCACAAAAGATGATGAAAACGTAAATTCTCAACCTTTTATGCGTTGGAGAGATCGTTTCTTATTTGTAGCTGAAGCTATTTACAAATCTCAAGCTGAAACAGGTGAAATTAAAGGACATTATTTAAATGCTACCGCAGGTACATGTGAAGAAATGATGAAAAGAGCTCAATTTGCTAGAGAACTAGGCATGCCTATTGTCATGCACGACTATTTAACAGGTGGTTTTACTGCAAACACCAGTTTGGCCCATTACTGTCGTGATAATGGCTTGCTTCTTCATATTCACCGCGCAATGCATGCAGTTATTGACCGACAAAAAAATCATGGTATGCATTTCCGTGTATTAGCTAAAGCATTACGTTCATCTGGTGGGGACCATATTCACGCTGGTACCGTAGTAGGTAAACTTGAAGGAGAACGTCAAGTAACTTTAGGGTTTGTTGATCCACTTCGCGATGATTATATTGAGAAAGATAGAAGCCGTGGTATTTATTTCACCCAAGACTGGGTTTCTTTACCAGGTGTTTTACCCGTAGCTTCCGGTGGTATTCATGTTTGGCACATGCCAGCATTAACTGAAATCTTTGGAGATGATTCTGTATTACAGTTTGGTGGAGGAACTTTGGGCCACCCTTGGGGTAATGCACCTGGAGCAGTCGCTAATAGAGTTGCCTTAGAAGCTTGTGTACAAGCTCGTAATGAAGGACGTGATCTTGCTCGCGAAGGTAATGAAGTTATTCGTGAAGCTACCAAATGGAGTCCTGAATCAGCTGCGGCTTGTGAAATTTGGAAAGAAATTAAATTTGAATTTGATACAATTGATACTATATAATTCAAATTTTTTCTTTGGCTTTTATTTCTGTCAAAGTAAGTTCTTAAATTTAGTAAAATAAAAAAAGAATAAATTAATAATAAGTAGAAAAAACCCTATAGGGTTTTTTCTACTTATTATTTTTCTACTTATTATTTTTCTACTCATTATTTTCCTACTTATTATTTTCCTATTTATTATTAATTAGAGATTTTAAATTGTTTTATTGATTATTAATAAATAAAACAATTTAAAATCTCTAATTAACAAATTTTTGGAAGGTTTTGTAGCTCAGTGGATTAGAGCGTATGGTTCCGAACCATAAAGTCGAGGGTTCAAATCCCTTCTAAACCATTAAATTAAAAAAAAAAAACTTTTAATTAGTTTTTCTTTATTTGTGTTAAATTTTAATTATATATTATGTTAGGTAAATGTTAGGTAAAAAAAAATTTAATATTATTGATTATTAGAAAATATTAATTATATATAAAATATCTATTCACTATTAATGTGGAAAAATGAAATAAAAACTACTAATATGTCTTTAATGAATTGGTTTGAAGATAAACGCCGATTTGGTGGTTTGATTGGAGCTTCTATCGAAAAAGCTACAAAAGGATATATTCTTAATGAAAGAAAGAGACTTAAAGTTAATACTACCAACGGACCATGGACTCGACGTGACAATTGTGAAAATATCCTCTATGTTAGATTTTTGAAACAAAACAAATCTATTTGTGAAGAGTGTGGATATCATTTACAAATAGGCAGTACAGAAAGAATTGAACCTTCAATTGACCGTGGAACTTGGCAGCCTATGGATGAAGATATGGTTGCTCGAGATGTTCTTAAATTTTCCGATGAAGATTCTTATAAAAGTCGTGTTATTTTTTATCAAAAGAGAACTGGTTTAACTGATGCTATTCAAACAGGTATAGGCAAATTAAATAAAAATTCAATTGCTCTTGGAGTTATGGAGTTTCAATCTATGGGAGGGAGTATGGGCTCTGTGGTAGGTGAGAAAATAACCCGCCTTATAGAATATGCTACTGAAAAATCTATGCCATTAATTATTGTATGCTCTTCTGGAGGAGCACGAATGCAAGAAGGAACATTAAGCTTGATGCAGATGGCTAAAATTTCATCTGTTTTACAAATTCATCAAGCTAAAAAAAAATTACTTTATGTAGCTGTTCTTACATATCCTACAACCGGAGGAGTTACTGCTAGTTTTGGTATGTTGGGAGATATAATCATTGCCGAACCTAAAGCATATATTGCATTTGCTGGTAAAAGGGTGATCGAACAAACATTACGTCAAAAAATACCATATGGTTTTCAAGTTGCTGAATCTTTATTTGATCATGGTTTACTCGATTTGATTGTTCCACGTAACCTCCTAAAAGGAGTTTTAGGCAAAATATTTGAACTTTATGGTTTAGCTGCTTATAAAGAGCATAATAATTTTTTCTTTTAATTTAATATTCGTTTTATGAATTTCTTTTTTTTTTAATAAAATTTTTAATTAAATTTTTTTTATTCTTTTTAAATGTTATAATTTTTGTATAGATGCTAAAATTTTATATATTAATATAATTACTTTATTTAAATTTTAATTAAAATTTTAATATTTATTTATTTTTAAGTTAAGATTAAAAAACTTTCAAGTAATTATAAAAAAATATATTAACATCTTTTTTTTTTTTAGAAAAAAGTATAATTAACTTTCTTATTTTTTTATAACTATCTTCTCTACAACTAATATTATTTATTAAAGGTAATTTTTTTATGACAGCTTCTTATTCACCTTCGATTCTCGTTCCTCTAATAGGTCTAGTTTTTCCAGCAATTACAATGGCTTCTTTATTCATATATATCGAACAAGACGAAATAATCTAAAATTTTTATTAATTTTTTAATAAAAATTTTAGATTATTCTTATATTTTGTCTATTTATTAACTTTTAAATTATATTTTTTAACCAAATTTTAATTAATAAATATATATATATATCTATATATAAATATGTATATAGATATATATATAAATAAAAATGGCAAATTCTAATTATAAAAAACCTATCTAAAAAAAGATTAATATAGTTTTTTATTTTATTCGAATCTAATAAAAAACTATATTAATCTTTTTTTTAAACTGCTAAATATTAATTTAATATATAAAAAAATTTAGTTTTGTTTTTTTCCTAGTTATCCTATATATATTTCATAAATTTTTGGAGACGTCACTATGAAGCGTGAATCTGAATGGCTTTGGGTGGAGCCTATAATAGGATCTCGAAGAATCAGTAATTTTTGTTGGGCATTCATTCTTTTATTTGGTGCATTCGGATTTTTTTTCGTAGGATCTTCCAGTTATTTTGGTAAAGATCTAATACCTTTCTTATCATCTCAACAAATTACTTTTGTACCTCAAGGGGTTGTAATGTGTTTTTATGGTATTGCAGGGTTATTCCTCAGTTTTTATTTATGGTGCACGATTTTATGGAATGTAGGTAGTGGTTACAATAAATTCGATAAAAAAGAAAAAATTGTTTCTTTATTTCGTTGGGGATTTCCCGGGAAAAATCGGCGTATCTGTATCAATTTCTTTATGAAAGATATACAAGGAATACGTATGGAAGTTCAAGAAGGTATTTATCCTCGGCGTATTCTCCATATGAAAATAAAAGGTCAACAAGATATTCCTTTAACACGCTTTGGGGAAAAATTAACTTTGAGAGAAATCGAAGAAAAAGCTGCAGAATTAGCTCGGTTTTTACGTGTATCTATAGAAGGACTTTAAAATTAAAAAAAAAATTTAAAATAATTTTAAATTTGTCTAAATAATATAGAATAAAAAAACTTTAATATTGTTTTTTCCGTTTTAGCGAATCTTAATTAAATAGTATTTATGAAATCTTATTACGTGCAGTTCTATTTTTGGTTATCAAAAACTCCATACCGTTCTTTGGAAAGAGCTTATAAAACAAGCAAAAAAATACAATATATAAAAAAAGATTATTTTTCTTATAAAAATAAGAATTTGTCTTCGAGACGGTCTTGGCAAGCCATAATGTTATATATAAATACAAATTTAAACAACTATGTATTTATAATATATTGCAGTCTTTTAGAATATAAAATTAGTTTATTTGTTTTAGGCATCATAAATAATTTAGTCTTAACTATATCAAATTTTTTTAATTCTTTTTTTTCTGAAGTTACTAATTATTTTCTAGTTTCTATCAAATTTATTCCAGAATTTTTAATGTTTCCGCAGTTTTATTTTTTTTCTCTTCGGAAAAATATTATAAATTTTTTTTTTTTTTTTTCACCCAAAAACTTTCTAAAGAAAATTGAAAATGAACTAGACAAAATTAAAATTAATTGTAAAAAAAAAATTATTAAAATTAAAACTTCTTTTATTTTAACTAATTCAGTAAGAAAAGATTTAAAAAAATTTGAACAAATGAATAAAAAATTAGCTTGGATTGAAGCTAGTTTAAACGACTTAGATACATGGAAGCATCATTATTCTTTTTCTCTTTTTTCTTTCGAAAAAAAAAATTTAGAAAACACTTTCTATTTCCTAGATTTTGAAAAAATTGATGTTACGGCAGCGGCTTATGAATCTATAGGTCTTGTACCTCGTTCAATAACTCGTACTTTATCCGGATTTCAGGCAGAGTTAACGGGACAATCAACTTCATTAGTTCTTCAAAATTTTCAAATATCTCGCTATCAGGCATTGGCTTCTGTACAATATATGTTATTTTTATTTTCTTTTCCCTGGGGATTTTCTATTTTCTTTAAAATTTGGTTTTTAGAGCCTTGGCTCAAAAATTGGTGGAACACTCATCAATTTCAAATTTTTCTTAATCCTTTTCAACAAGAAATAGCATTGAAACGACTTCAAGAGATAGAAGAACTTATCTGGTTAGATAAAATAATGGTAAATTCTTCGAAAGAAATAAAATCGCATGATCTTAATATAGAAATTCATCAAAAAACAATTCAGTTAGTTGAAATATATAATGAAAATAGTTTAAATACTCTTTTACAGTTATTAACAGACATTATTTATTTTATTATTTTAAGCGCCGTTTTTATCTTAGGTAAAAAAAGACTAGCTATTTTAAATTCTTGGATTCAAGAATTATTTTATAGTTTAAGTGATACAATGAAAGCTTTTTTTATTCTTTTATTAACAGATTTATGTATTGGATTTCATTCACCTCATGGTTGGGAAATAGTCATAGGTTCTTTTTTAGAACATTTGGGGTTTGCCCATAATAAACATATAATATCTTGTTTTGTTTCAACTTTTCCAGTCATTTTAGACACTGTTTCTAAATATTGGATTTTTCGGCATCTAAACCGTATATCTCCCTCTATTGTAGCAACTTATCATACAATGAATGAATAAAAAATAAACATTTAATTATAAAATAATTTGTTAATTATTAGTTAGTTTTTTTGATTACTAATGTAGAGTAGAATGTTTTTGATTTATGATCTTCATTATCATCATAATGGGCAGAATTATAAATAAGGATCACTAGTTTAGCTAAGTATCCTGCTAATGAATTTCTTGGAAGAGAATAATTGAACTATGCAGAACAAAAATATTAACCACCGGATAAAAAAGTGCGTGATTCGATCGATTTCGATCATAATCTTGATGAAAATAATAGCTTGGCCATCTATTTCCCAAGCATATCCAATTTTTGCACAACAAGCATATGAAGACCCTCGAGAAGCAACCGGTCGTATCGTATGTGCCAATTGTCATTTGGCCAAAAAACCCGTAGATATTGAAGTTCCTCAATCTATATTACCAGATACTGTATTTGAGGCTGTTGTTAAAATTCCCTACGACACACAAATAAAACAAGTTCTTGCTAATGGTAAAAAAGGGGCATTAAATGTAGGAGCTGTACCTATTTTACCCAAAGGATTTGAATTGGCGCCTTCAGATCGTATTCCTCCAGAAATGAAAGAGAAAATAGGTAATCTTTATTTTCAATCTTATAGTCCCGATAAAAAAAATATTATTGTAATAGGTCCTATTCCGGGTAAGAAATATAGTGAAATTGTATTTCCTATTCTTTCACCAGATCCTGCTGTTAACAAAGAAACAAATTTTCTAAAATATCCTATATACTTAGGTGCTAATAGAGGAAGGGGACAAATTTATCCGGATGGAAGTAAGAGTAATAATACCGTTTATAATTCATCCATCACGGGTAAAGTAAGTAGAATTTTACGTAGAGAAAAAGGTGGTTATGAAATAACTATTGATAGTTTAGATGGTCGCCAAGTTGTAGATATTGTGCCTTCAGGACCGGAACTTATTATTTCAGAAGGTGAATTAGTTCAAGCAGATCAACCTTTAACAAATAATCCTAATGTGGGCGGGTTTGGTCAGGGGGATGCAGAAATAGTACTTCAGGATCAATTACGTATTCAAGGTCTTTTATTATTTTTTGCATCCGTCATATTAGCACAAATATTCTTGGTACTTAAAAAGAAACAATTTGAAAAAGTTCAATTAGCAGAAATGAATTTTTAATTTTTGAATAAAAAAATTAAATTAAAGCGTTTGATTAATAGAATTCTTTTCTATTATGGATGATCATTATAATGAAATTCAATTTAGGTTTTTTATGTTTATATAATATGATAGTCATTTCTTTAGAAATTGAATATTTTGAATATTATTATCTTTTTCCTCTATTAAAAGAAATGTTAAATTATCATGGATATACATTAAAATTAAATTATTTAAAAAATTTGACTCAACAAGCATTAATAAACACATATCAATTAACTACATGGGGGGGGAGGTTTCATAAATATTATAATAAATTCTATTATAATATATATATTTTTATGATTATAAAAAAAAATCAAAAATTAAAAAAAAGTATATATAATCAATATATATATGAAAATAGAAATAAAAAATTACCAAAAAAATCTTTTTTGTATTTGATTTTTAAATTAATTATATCTTATAAAAAATGGAAAGCTGATGAACTATACATAAAAATGGCTCATATTGCTTATTGTGAAAATATAATCGATTTTCCGATTAAACTTTTTAAAATGGCTCGTTTTGAAAAACAAACTTCTTTTTTTTTATTTACATTTTTAAGATGTAAATAAAAAAAATATAGGTATATTTTTGTATTTATTATATTATTTATGTCAATATTCTAAATTTCTTATTATAGAAGAAAATTATAATAATAATAAAAAAATGAGTTATTGTTTTACTAAATTGAAAAGATACTATAAAATTTTATTGCATAAATTTTATAGTATCTTTTCAATTTTATTATTCTTCAAATAACAAAATTTTTAAAAAATTTTGTTCAATTAAATTTTTTTTAAATTTTTCTTATAATTTATTCATTTTATGAATAATTTATATATATATTCGAAAATTAAATTATTATAACGATGAGCCTAATCCAGAGTATGAGCCATAGAAGAAGATACCTACTGAACCAATTACAAGAGTACCAAATACAGTACCTATTAACCATAAAGGAATTCTTCCGGTGGTATTTGCCATTTATCTTATACTCCTTTTTTAATTTCATTTTTAGTCATAACTTAAACAGAAAAAGAACAGTTATAAATATTAAATTTTAAATTCATTCCAAATAAGGCAAAAGAATTTCTGTTCTAATTAATTGAAAAAATAATTAGAAAATAAAACAGCTAATACGAAAATCAGTAACAAACCCCAATAGAGGCTAGTACGATTTAATTCTACACTTTGTTTGTTTGGGTTTGGTTGTGTCATATCTTTACATTCTAAATAAAGTTTATTATTCAAATTTATCGTTGAATAAATTGCATTGCTGAAATTGATCCTGGAGAAAAAACTGTAGGTACAGCTAGTCCGTGAACGGCCAACCATCTAACTGTAAAAATTGGATAAGTTCTATCTATAGTCATTGATACCTCCTAAAAAGATCTAGTAAATTCATCAACTTGTTCTAGTGAATTGAAACGACCAGTAATTAAAGGAACTTCTTGTCGGCTTTCTGTAAAATATTCATTTGGCCGGGGGCTTCCAAAAACGTCATAAGCCAAACCTGTACTAACAAATAGCCAACCTGCGATAAACAAAGATGGTATAGTTATGCTGTGGATTACCCAATATCGAATACTGGTAATAATATCAGCAAAAGGGCGTTCTCCCGTATTTCCAGACATGCTTAACTCCATATATATTTTGTAAAGGCTGGTAAAAATTCCATAAAAGATTAAATCTAGAAAATTTTATAAAATATAGATCTTTTTTTTAGCCTAGTTAGATTATCATTGTTATACCGAAGGTATTTTTGAAGCATACTAAATCAGTATATCTAGGGTTGTTTTAACGCAGCAAGACAAATAAAATAAAAAGATGTAAAAAAATTGAAAGTTTTTTAAATTTTTTAGTCAATTTAATTAATTTTTCATAAAATTATTAATTTATTATGTAAAATATAACACCTTTTTTAGTATATTATACTAATTTAAATTATTAAAGTTTTGTAAATTAAATTAAAAATAGAATTAACTATTATAAATAATAAATACTTTTAGTAGAAATTAATATACTTATATAATAAATAAAAAACAAATTATTTTTTATTAATTAAACTTTATATTCAATATTTTTTTTTCAACAAAATAAATAGAATTTAATTTAATTAAACTATCAATATAAAGTGTTATTAATATAATTAGTTAAATTTTAATCATATTTTTATAGAAAATAGAAATCATCCAAAATAAAATAGTGGCAAAATTAGTTAAATCTGCTACTATAAAAAAAGCATTGAACAAAATAAAGTCAATGTTATATTTATAATTATTAAAAGTATCTTTAATTAATAAAATTTTAATTCATAAAGAATTTAGGTAATTGTTTCACAAAAGATGTATACTAAATTTGTTATATTATCATTAGGATTTTTCTCATGCTTACTATAATCAGTTATTTCCTATTTTTGTTTGCTGCTTTATTTTTAGCTTTAGTTTCATTTATCGGTTTAAATAAAATACAACTTATCTAAGAAACTATGAAAAAGGTAACTTTTAAGGTCCCATTAATTTCATTGTATTTCTCGAATAATTTTTGAGATTAATAATAAATTTAGTTAGTTTCTAACTTAAATATTATTTTAGTTAAATAAAAAATGGTTGAAGCGTTGCTATCTGGAATTGTACCAGGGTCAATTCCAATAACTTTAGCTGGATTGTTTGTAACCGCCTACTTACAATATCGACGTGGTGATCAATTAGATCTTTAATTCAGAATTTATTTCAAAATATTTTCACAATCACGCTCTGTAGGATTTGAACCTACGACATCAGGTTTTGGAGACCTGCGTTCTACCGGGCTGAACTAAGAGCGCTTATTTCAAATAAAATTTTTAATAATAACAAATAATATTTTAATTTTATTTATTTATAACAAGAAAAAAAGTAGTTTAACATTACTAATTTACTTCAAAGTAGAATTTTATTATATATATATTTTCGGGTAGGGATGACAGGATTCGAACCTGCGACATTTTGTACCCAAAACAAACGCGCTACCAAACTGCGCTACATCCCTCCCATAATTAATTATTAATTTTTATAACTAATTGTATCTTATTTATCAAGTTTTTCCTATACTTTTTATTAATTTATCAATTATACTTTTAATAAAATTTAGATAAAATTATTAAAGTTATTTTATTTGGAAAATAGATATAAAATGTAGATAAATTTTATATATATATAGTGACTATTGTTTTTATGTAAATAAAAAATTAGATATAAATATTATTTTTTCTTCATAAAAAAGGTATCATTTAAGATAAAATAACTTTAATTAAATAAAAAAATATAAAGTAAATTTTTAATTTATTTTTTTCTCTTAAAAAATTTAATTAATTATTTTATTATATAAAAAAATTATAAGAAATATAACAAACTTTATTAGTTTATTTAGAATTTTATAAATATGTATTATAAGGAGACCTACAATGCAAGATGTAAAGACGTATCTTTCTACAGCACCCGTATTAGCTACTCTATGGTTCGGATTTTCAGCTGGTTTATCAATAGAAATTAATCGTTTCTTCCCAGATGCTTTAATCCTTCCTGTCTTTTAAATAAAATAGACTTTTATATAAAAAAAATTTATATTTAATTGCTAATTTTTTTAAATATGTTTTATAAATTTTAGAAATTCAATATTCGAGATAAATAGTATTATGGCTAAAAATAAAGATGTGAGAGTAACAATTACTTTAGAATGTACTAATTGTGCTCAAAATAATGAAAAAAAAAAATTAGGTATTTCTAGATATACTACCCAAAAAAACCGTCGTAATACGCCTATTCGATTAGAATTAAACAAATTTTGTTCTTATTGTAATAAGCATACTATTCACAAAGAAATAAAAAAATAAATAGTTTTTATGAAACAAGCTATAAACAAATCTAAGCGATCTTCTCGTAGACGTTTACCACCAATTAGATCAGGTGAGATTATTGATTATAAAAATATAAATTTACTTCGTAGATTTATCAGTGAACAAGGAAAAATTTTATCTAGACGGATGAATAGATTAACTTCAAAACAACAGCGTTTAATGACTATTGCTATTAAAAGAGCTCGTGTTTTAGCTTTATTACCTTTCTTAAATAATGAAAATTAATTTAATTTTTTGATCTATTGTTGCTAAAGTTTTCTATATTTTTGATAAATTTTTCGATACTTCCCTGGAACCCAATTGCTCCAGGGAAGGATTTTTATTTAATCTTTCTTCCCATTTATCTATTATTCACTAACTTTTTCTAATATTGTAAAAAAACAATTGTAATCTAATAAAGCTATTTGCGCAAGCACTTTTCGATTCAAAAGTACTTGATTCTGATATAAATTTCGAATCAATTTGTTATAAGAAATTCCATTATTTCGGGATGCTGCGTTGATCCGGGTAATCCATAAGCGACGAAGATCTCTTTTTCGTTTATTTCTATCTCGATAAGAAGAAGATAAAGCTCGCATTCCTTGCTGATTGGCTGTCCGAAATAATTTTGAATGAGCCCCCTGAAATCCTGCTGTAAGTGTAAAAATATTTTTTCGTCGTTTTCGAGCTACATATCCACGTTTAACTCTAGTCATTAATATCTACTCTCATAAATTACTGATTGATTTTAATTAAGGAATAAAAAAATAATCTTTTTTATTTATTTCTTATTAATAGAAAAGTTAAATGAAAAATAAAAGTAACAAATTTAATTTTATTGATTATATTTTCTAAAAATTTGTTTAAAATAAAAAAAAAAACGAAATATATATATATTTGATTTGATTATGACTATTTTTTAATCATAAAAAAAAATAAACATATATATATACATTTTTAGATACAGAAAATTATTTTTTTAATTTTTGATAAAAAAAGCTGACTTTTCTGGTGTAGAAAGTAAAAATTCTAATGGCTTTTGCTACTTTAACCTTCCCAACCATAATTTATTCAAGTTAAAAACCTTCTTATTCACAAAAGAATAGGACCTTGAAATAAGAAAAATAATGGATTCCATTGTTTCTATGACTTTTTCTTCAACGGTGAGGTCCTTTCTATATACCGGAGCTTTGTAAATTTAAAAATGTTATTTGTAATTTATATAATTTTCAAATTTTAGCTTTATTTGATTAACTAAATAAAAAAAGTATTAAAATCAAAAGCTTTTTTATCTAGTAACGATATGTTATTTCGATAGTTTGCTGGGCAGCTAACCTTATTAATCCGTTTTTGCAATCATACAATTATTCCATAATAAAATTTCTTATTGTATTTTTTTTCGCTTAACACATCTGTAATTAAATCAATAGTATTGAAAATTTGCTTTTTTATCTTACATTAAAACAATTGGATTTGCACCAATAAAAGCCATAAATTTTATTTATTTATTAAATAAATAATAGATTAGTAATTTGTTAAAATGAAAAAGGTTCTTCTGCTATACTGAACTTTTTCATTCTTTATAATTTTATAATCATAACAAGTCGCACATACACTCTAGTACAAACTCCTCTTCGTTGAGGACATCCACGAAGGGCTGGAGATTTTGTTCTATTTTCCACTGGTTGTCTCCGATTTCTAATTAATTGTTGAATAGTAGGCATTTTAAATTATATGCAGAATTTATTGGTTTAAATTAATCTTAACCAGGAAAATATAATGTAAATTTTTTTATTTATTTAAATATATATATCAAACATATTTTAAATTTACTTTTAAATTAAAAATTTTTTATTTAAAATTTTAAGTATTTTCGATAGCTACAAGATCTACAATGCCATAAATTTTTGCTTCTTTTGCTGACATAAAAACATCTCTTTCCATATCTTCAGAAATAACCCATAAAGGTTTACCTATTCTTTGTACATAAACTCGAGTAATGTAATCACGAAGTTTTAGTACTTCTTCCGCTTCCATCATACATTCACCCGCTTGTCCATCATAATAAGAACTAGCAGGTTGATGAATCATTACCCTAATTATAAAATCTGATATAAAAAATTGTATGAACTGTACAAGCATTTTATATATTGTATACAGCTCTAAAAATAAAATAATAAAATATGTTTCGAAAAAATATAGATTTATTTCAATAAAATATTTTTTAATATAATTAACTATTTTAAATTTTATATACCATTTTTCTTTTGTTAAATACTATTATGGTTCTATTATTTTATATTTTTTTTCATAAAACAATGCCAAAGTTTTTTTCTAATATAGTTAAATTTTAATTTAACTAAAATTTAAAATTTGTATCTTTATATTTTCCAGTTAATAAAAAGGTAAAGAAAATTATATTTATAACACTGAAATAAATAAAAAATTTTAATTAATTATCTTGATATTAAACTTTCTTTTAAGATGATTTTATCAAGCTTTTTATGTCATGCTATTATTACCTTCTATGAGGCGTATACATCTTTTTACTAATTAAAAAAAAGCAAATATTGGCGCAAAGCGTGAGGTAACGCTATACGTTTAGTAATTTCACCCCCAGTTGAAATAGATGATCCCATGGAAGCCGCTAATCCCATACAAATTGTATGAACATCTGGAACTACGAATTGCATAGCATCATAGACAGATATTCCAGCTAGAACAGCTCCACCAGGAGAATTAATATATAAATACATATCTTTACTTTCATCTTCTCCATTTAAATACATCATAATTCCAATGAGTTGATTTGCAATTTCATCGTCTACATGTTGACCTAAAAAAAGTAATCTTTCCCGATAAAGTCGATTGTTATAATAAAATTTAATAAGTTATTCTTTTTTTATATAACTGTACTAGCTTCTTCATTTGCCCAATACAGCTCAAGCAGTTGAAAAAATATTGTCAGTTTCTTATAAAAATTTGAATATTTTATATTTTTTTTCATAAATATTTTTAAATTATTATCATAACTTTGTTTAATAGTCTAAGTTCGTTTTTTATATACTTAGTGAACAGCATATTAAACAATTCATTTTTTAATATATTTATTAAATAATCTATTTTTTTTTTTATTTAAAATATTTTATATTTTATATCTTCTTTTTTTTACAAACGGTTTTTAGTAATATCTTTAGGTTTATAATCTATTTCGGCAAAATTTGGTTAAGTCTTACCTACATATAAAAGTAAGTCTATTGCTTTTTTCTACTTTTTAGCAATTTTTAAAATAAAATTAAAAAATTATTAAATTTAACTAAATTTTAAATTTTTTAATTTAAATCTTTAACGAAGTTTAAATTTTTATTTTTTGTTTAACTAACCATAGAAAAGATGACTAAACCTTTTTACTTAATAAAATTTATTAAGATATTATTTCATGCTATTAAAGCTTTACTAATTTATTAAGTTTAAAATGAAATAAAAACATCTAGATTCTATTAAATAAATAAAAGATGATGGATAATTTCCATATAACCAAATATGTTTAATAAACGCACTATACGTCGATCCAAACAGCATCTTCTTCTCCTGGAAGCCTAAAAGGCACTTTTGGAACACCAATGGGCATTTCTTTTTTATTCGAAATAAATATATAACAGCACTTAAAATGAAAATAGACAAAAAAATAAGTAGCTAACAAATAAAAAATTAGTTTATAATGTTATTAAGAAGATTATATTATATTTTTCTAATAATATTCTCATTATTATATATAATTTAATAATTATATTATATATAATTTATAAAGAAAAAAAAAATTTATTAAAGTTTAAATTATTTTTATGAGTTTGAACTTCATTTTATTGTAGTATAGTCATCAATTAATGCAAAAAAGTTACGTAGTCTCTAATTCTCTTTGAGAAAGGGGTATTTCCATGGGTTTGCCTCGGTATCGTGTCCATACCGTTGTACTAAATGATCCTGGTCGTCTAATTGCTGTACATTTGATGCATACAGCTTTAGTTTCTGGCTGGGCTGGTTCTATGGCTTTATACGAATTAGCGGTTTCTGATCCTTCTGACCCTATTCTTGATCCAATGTGGAGACAAGGTATGTTTGTTATACCTTTCATGACTCGTTTGGGGATAACAAAATCTTGGGGGGGTTGGAGTATTACCGGAGAAACTGTAAATAACGCAGGTATTTGGAGTTATGAAGGTGTAGCTGCAGTCCATATCATATTATCAGGGTTATTATTTTTAGCAGCAATCTGGCATTGGGTATATTGGGATCTAGAGTTATTTCGTGATGAACGTACAGGAAAACCTTCTTTGGATTTGCCCAAAATTTTTGGGATTCATTTATTTCTATCAGGAGTTCTTTGTTTTGCATTTGGGGCTTTCCACGTAACAGGTCTATTCGGTCCCGGTATATGGGTATCTGATCCCTACGGATTAACCGGAAAAGTGCAACCTGTGGTTCCAGCTTGGGGAGCTGAAGGTTTTGATCCTTTTGTTCCAGGAGGAATAGCTTCGCATCATATTGCAGCAGGTATCTTAGGTATATTAGCAGGTTTATCTCATCCTAGTGTTCGTCCTCCCCAACGATTATATAAAGGATTACGTATGGGGAATGTCGAAACTGTTTTATCCAGTAGTATCGCCGCGGTATTTTTTGCTGCTTTCGTCGTCGCCGGGACTATGTGGTATGGTTCTGCTGCAACTCCGGTAGAATTATTTGGTCCTACTCGCTATCAATGGGATCAGGGATTTTTCCAACAAGAAATAGATCGAAGAATTCGTTCCAGTAAAAATGAAAATCTTAGTCTATCCGAAGCTTGGTCTAAAATTCCAGAAAAATTAGCTTTTTATGATTATATTGGTAATAATCCAGCCAAAGGTGGATTATTTAGAGCAGGTGCTATGGATAATGGAGATGGGACAGCTGTCGGATGGCTAGGCCATGCCGTTTTCAAAGATAGAGAAGGACACGAACTTTTTGTTCGCCGTATGCCTACTTTTTTCGAAACTTTTCCAGTAGTTCTGGTAGATGAGGAAGGAATTGTTAGGGCTGATGTTCCATTCAGAAGAGCCGAATCTAAATATAGTGTTGAACAAGTTGGTGTAACTGTCGAATTTTATGGTGGTGAACTTAATGGAGTAAGTTTTAGCGATCCAGCCACAGTAAAAAAATATGCTAGACGTGCTCAACTAGGTGAAATTTTTGAATTTGATCGTGCTACTTTAAAATCAGATGGTGTTTTTCGTAGTAGCCCACGAGGTTGGTTCACCTTCGGCCATGCTACATTCGCTCTTCTTTTCTTTTTCGGTCATATTTGGCATGGTGCTAGAACCTTATTTAGAGATGTTTTTGCTGGTATTGATCCAGATCTAGATGCACAAGTGGAATTTGGAGCATTCCAGAAATTAGGAGACCCTACTACTAAGAGACAAATAGTTTAAATTAATTTAATATAATAAGGTTTCTTTTATCTTTTTTAATAAAAAAAATAAATTTAATTTAATAAAAAAAAAATAATATATATATAATTTTTTTCAAGCTTTTTAAAGAAAATCTATTTTCAAATTTTCAATTAGTACGAAAGCTATCTCCATACTTCTCACTTATAATAAAATCTATGGAAGCATTGGTTTATACATTTTTATTGGTAGGTACTTTAGGAATAATTTTTTTTGCTATTTCTTTTCGTGAACCGCCCAAAATTCAAACTAAAGGAAAAAAATAAAAAAAATTTAAGTTTATTTGGTTTTTTATGAAAATAAAGAATTAGGTACCTTCCCCTCATTTTAGGGAAGGTACTCAATAATTAACTTAATCTTCATGCTCTTCAAAAGGATCTCTAAGTTCTTTAGAGGGTTGCCCAAAAGCTGTATAGAGAGCATAACCGGTAAAACTCACAAGTGAACACGAGATAAATATAGCGACTAATGTTGCAGTTTCCATTTTTAAGTAATTCCAAAAGAATGGTTTATTTTTAATTAATTTAATTAATATAATAGTACACAAAGTTAACAAATCTCAACTAATGCAATAAAATTTTATGGCTACACAAATTATTGATGATACTCCTAGAACAAAGGGAAAACGAAGTGGTTTGGGGGATATATTAAAACCACTTAACTCAGAATATGGTAAAGTTGCTCCTGGGTGGGGCACAACACCCTTAATGGGTATTGCAATGGCATTGTTTGCAATTTTTTTAGTTATTATTCTCGAACTTTATAATTCTTCAGTATTATTAGATGGAGTTCCTGTAAGTTGGTAATACCTTAAAAAGGTTCAATAAAAAAAATTAATTTTTTTTATTGAACCTTTTTAAGGTATTATTTCCATTTGCTAACAAATTTTTTCTATATATATTTAAGGTAGTTTAATCGTGTAATCAATTAATTAAAGGAATTTATGGATTATGGGTGTGCGACTTGTCTAGATAAACGAAATTTGGAAATACAAAATAATTTGTTAATCTTAAAAAAAAGATTATTTTAATTTATTAAGTGTTATAAATAAAACATTTAAAGCATAAATTTTATATAAAATATTAATAAATATTTTTTTATTTAAATTAAACTATGATTAATTTTTTCTTTTAATTTACTAGTAAAAGATAAAATTTCGTTACCCGATTTTTTTATTTAATTAAATTTAAAATGGTTACAAAAAAGTATTTACTTGTTATACTTTTTTTTAGTCATCGGAATATAGTAAAAATCTAAAGTTTAGTTATTTTTATCAAATTTTAAACAAGAAAATCTTTATAAAATTGTTATTAATCATATTAATTGAAAAAACAAAATTTGAAGTAGAAGATTACTCAAAAAAGCAGTTGATACAAATAAAGCAAACTTGAGATAAAATAATAAAAAAAATTTATATATATAAATATATATTTTATTTTTTTATATTTAAGCCGTATGAAAAAAAGTATCATTTACGGTTTTCAGAGAAGAAATACATAAAAGTTTATCTATCCCAATAGAGTATATGATTGGTTTGAAGAACGTCTTGAAATTCAAGCAATTGCAGATGATATTACTAGTAAATATGTACCTCCTCATGTCAATATATTTTACTGTTTAGGAGGTATTACTTTAACTTGTTTTTTGGTACAGGTAGCAACTGGATCTGCCATGACTTTCTATTATCGTCCAACAGTTACTGAAGCTTTTGCCTCTGTTCAATATATTATGACCGAAGTTAATTTTGGTTGGTTAATCCGTTCAGTTCATCGATGGTCGGCGAGTATGATGGTTTTAATGATGATCTTACATATATTTCGTGTTTATCTAACCGGAGGTTTTAAAAAACCCCGTGAATTAACTTGGGTTACTGGTGTTATTTTAGCAGTATTAACAGTTTCATCTGGTGTAACTGGGTATTCTTCACCTTGGGATCAAATTGGTTATTGGGCTGTTAAAATTGTAACAGGTGTACCTGATGCTATTCCTGTTATAGGATCCCCATTAGTAGAATTATTACGTGGAAGTGTTAGTGTAGGTCAATCCACATCAACCCGTTTTTATAGTTTACATACTTTCGTATTACCCCTTTTAACTGCAGTTTTTATGTTAATGCATTTTTTAATGATCCGCAAACAAGGTATTTCTGGTCCTTTATAAATTATTAGAATATAATTTTAATAAAACTGTATAATATAGTAATTTCTTTATTATTGAAAAAATTACCATAAATCAAAATTATTTATTGCCATAAATTTTTTATGACCCTAAGTCTTTAAAAAAATTTTATGGATTTCCTATATTTTATTCAAATTTTTTATTCAAATAAAATATATGTTTATTTTTTGAGACAAATTTAATTATGGGAGTGTGTGACTTGAATCAATTATTAAACTTTATAGATTTTTTAATCTATCACATTATAAAAATTCTAAAAATGAGATGTGTTGCTATCCCAAATTACTTAAAAAAGATGAGAAAATAAAAAACTTGGGTAAAAAAAAGAAATTTGTTCCAAATAAAATTTTTTCTATGATCTAGTAAATTGAAAAAAGGCTTCGTAAAATTTAATAAATAAAAATAAAAATATCTATTACATTTATGTATATTTATTAATATTATATGAATATGATGAAAAAACTACATTCATTTCTTTTGAGTTTTTGAATGTGAAATAATCATGGAAGTAAAAAAAAGGTCTAATGAGAAAAAAGTTAATATATTAACAAGTTAATTTTAAGTAAGTACATAATTTTAAAACGATTAGAAAATAAAACTTATGAAAAATAAGACAATCCAAAAACCATATTAATAATAATATTAGTTATTATTTATTATTAAAAAGAAAAAAATATACTTGGATTTTGAACTTTTTTTAATGAAATAAAATTATTTAATATATTTAATTTATATACTAAACAACTTAATTAAATAAATTTTAATTTTTTGATTTAAATAAAAATAGTTTGAGTTGGATGAATAAAAAATTCATGTCCAATTCTTTAGGGGGAATATTCTTTTATCGATAACCTATCCTAATAACAAAAAAACCCGACTTAAGTGACCCTATATTACGTGCTAAATTAGCCAAAGGTATGGGACATAATTATTACGGAGAACCTGCTTGGCCTAATGATCCTTTATATATCTTTCCAGTAGTTATTTTAGGTACTATTGCATGTAGCGTAGGTTCAGCTGTCCTAGAACCTTCCATGATTGGTGAACCAGCAAACCCTTTTGCAACTCCTTTGGAAATATTACCTGAATGGTATTTTTTTCCTGTTTTTCAAATACTTCGTACAGTTCCCAATAAATTATTAGGTGTTCCTTTGATGGCTGCAGTACCTGCGGGATTACTAACAGTGCCTTTCTTAGAAAATGTAAATAAATTTCAAAACCCTTTTCGTCGTCCAGTAGCAACAACAGTTTTTTTAATTGGTACTGCCGTATCCCTTTGGTCAGGTATCGGAGCAGCTTTACCTATTGATAAATCATTAACTTTAGGTCTCTTTTAAAATAGTAAAATATTAGATTAATTTTTTAATTTTTTAGTAACTAGTTAATATTTAAAGTAACTTTTCTTTAAATATTAACTAGTTACTAAAAAATTAAAATTATTTAAAACTTCTATAATAAATTTATTAGAGCTTTTTTTAGTTCAACTTTTTCTAACAAATATTTTATTTAATTAAATATTTAAGAAAATGTTAAACAAGAAAAAAGCTATACTTTAACTATCAATTTAGTTTAGTTTAATTTAATAGAAATTTTTTTATTTATTTCAAATAATATCAAAAGTTTTTTACAATATATTTTTATTTTATACACGTCGCTTTTTTGGAGGTCTACATCCATTATGTGGCATAGGAGTTACGTCACGGACGAAATTTAAAATAATACCACTCCGACGAATGGCTCGTAAAGCTGTATCTCGTCCTGGGCCAGGACCACTAATCATGACCTCTGCTTGTTTCATACCTTGATCGATTAAAACGCGAATAGCATTTTCTGCGGCAGTTTGAGCCGCAAAAGGTGTACTTTTTTTCGTACCTTTGAAACCACAAGCACCTGCGGAAGACCAAGAAACTGCTTGTCCCCGTATATCCGTCACAGTAACAATTGTATTGTTAAAACTTGCCTGAATATGAATAACTCCCTTAGGGATTCTACGTTTACCTTTGCGCAAGCTAATTTTTTTCACTAATTTTGGCATAATTATTATTGTTTATTTATTTCAAAAAATTATTGTATTTTAATATCATATATATTTACTTTCAAATAGAATTATATGAAACACATTTAAATCTATTTTTCATGACTTTTATTAAAATTTTATTTAATAAAAAATTATCCTTGTTTTTGTTTATGTTTTGGATTGGAACAGACTACCATAATTCGTTTTCGTCTACGAATCAACCGACAATTATCGCATATTTTTTTAACAGAAGCGCGGACTTTCATTTTGATATTTCCTATTTTCATGTTATTTATAATATAAAAAAAATTATACTAAGTTTTTTAATTTATTATATTTTTGACATTTTCGATTAAAATTTTTTTTTTAACTATTTTGCGATTTAGCACGAAGACGATAAGTTATGCGTCCTTTAGTTAAGTCATAAGGACTTAATTCTACTTTAACTCGATCTCCCGGTAATATTCTAATATAATTCCGTCTTATTTTTCCTGAAATATGAGTTAAAACTTCACATCCATTGTCTAAACAAACTCGAAACATTGCATTAGGAAGTGATTCTGTGACTATACCTTCCATATCAATCAAATTTTGTTTCTTCATTAAAGGGAAAATCTCCTTTTTTTAAGTTAACTAACGTTTTGAAATATAGTACTAGCTAGCTTTTTTTATTTACAAAGATTTTCCTATGTGAAAGATTTAAATAAAATGTAAATAAATTACCATACATAACATAAAATTTCTCCTCCAATTTGTTTTTCTCTTGCTTCTCGATCCGTCATAATACCTTGGGACGTTGAAAGAATAACAATTCCCATTCCACCTAACACTTTTGGAATTTCTTTATGATTAGAATACATTCTTAAGCCTGGTTTGCTAATACGTCGTAAAGTTGTTATATAAGGTTTTTTTTTTCTTCCTTGATATTTTAAAGTAAAAACTAAAAAATAAATTTTATTTTCTTTATGTTCTCTAAAATTTTCTATGAAACCTTCTTGTAATAAGATTCTTCCGACATTCCGAGTAATATTAGTGGCTGGTATTTGAACCGTCTTAGTCTTCTCTAAGTTTGCATTTCTTATAGATGTGATCATATTAGCAATAGTATCGTTACTCATGAAAACTCCTTTTTACTATTAATATAAATAAGCTTTTTAATAAATTAAAAAAGCTTCTAAGACAAAAAAATAATTTTAGTTTTTTAGAAATTTTTTTGCTAATTTTAAAATGAAAATAATTTAAGATGAAAATAATTAAAAAATAAAATATAAAATAATATATATATGTAAAAATAATTATGTACCTAAAAAAAGAGATAAATAAAATACTAATTTATTTGAAATAATAATATTAAATTTTTTTTTATTTAAGAATTAATGTCTAAATAAAAGTTAATATACAAATAAATATATTTAAATTTTTATTAATTTAAATTAGAAAAAAAAAAGAAAAAAATTTATGATTTTTAATTTCTATTTATAATACCTCAGGAGCTAATGACACTATTTTAGTAAAATTAGATTCTCTCAATTCTCGTGCAACAGGACCAAAAACACGTGTTCCTTTTGGATTTCCTTCTTGATTAATAACAACAGCAGCATTATCATCAAATTGTATAATAGTTCCATTTTTGCGCTTAAGTTCTTTACAAGTTCGTACAACTACTGCTCGGACTATTTCCGATTTTTTCAACGGCATATTCGGTACCGCCTCCTTAACTACCGCGATAATTACATCACCAATATGTGCATATTTGCGATTACTTGCTCCTAAAATTTGTATACACATCAATTTTCGTGCTCCACTATTGTCGGCTACATTTAAATAAGTTTGAGGTTGAATCATTTTTTTTTTAACCCCCCCAAAAAAGTATAAAATTTGAAAATTTGAAGGGGGGGAAAGAATTAAGAAATAAAATATTACTAATTTTAATTATTTATATAATTATTGTTTTTTTTTATTTAGCTTCATTAAGTAGTTATATTGAATTTTCTTTATTTATTTTTTGTACGGACGTAACAGTAATAAATTGAGTACGTATAGGCATTTTGTATGCTGCGATTCTCATAGCTGCTCTAGCAATAGTTTCTGGTATTCCACCCATCTCATAAAGTATTCTACCTGGCTTAACAACAGATACCCAATATTCTGGTGATCCTTTTCCTGAACCCATACGTGTTTCTGCAGGTCGCATAGTAATAGGTTTATCTGGAAATATACGTATCCACAATTTTCCACCACGACGTGCGTAACGGGTAATCGCTCGTCGTCCTGCTTCTATTTGTCTAGATGTAATCCAAGCTGGTTCAAGGGCCTGAAGGGCAAATTTACCGAAACAAATAGAATTACCTCGAGTAGCTATTCCTTTCATTCGTCCTCTATGTTGTTTACGAAATTTTGTTCTTTTAGGGTCATAGTCGACTTTTCTTTGTCTCTATTTCAAAATCGGACATGAAGGGTTTCTTTCATCCGACTTCTCATGAATAAAATTATTATAAATCAATTTTTTTATATTTTTTTTATTTACTTATTTAATAAAAAAGTAAATTAGTAAAAAAGTAAAAAAGTTTTATTACGCTAGGAAGAAAATAAAAATTATTATTATAATAATAATATAAAAATTTTGATAATATTTTATATTAAAATTTCACGGGCGAATATTAACTCATTAAATTTTACTTAAAAATAATTAGTTATTATTATGTTTTGTAGTTTTTTAAATTTGGTTTTTTTCGCCATCCCATCTAATAATTAAATCTATTTAGTAACTTTTTTGTTTAATTATAGATTACGTCGTTTTCATTACTTTCAAATAAGCGTTTAGGTTTTTTTTTTACAGTGGAGTTTTTTATTTTGTATCATCAAATTTATTAGTCTCTTTTGAGGTAAAACTTTTTTATCAAATTTCATTAAATTAACTATTAGTAAATATTAGTAAAATAAAATTTTTTTTATGTTTGCTTACACTGTTTCTTTCGAGACAATTTTAACCATACGAATTTAATAATAATCTGTTATTAAGTTTTTTTTTTAATTATAAAAAGCTTTTTGCTTCATAATTTTTTTTATGAAAAAGAGTTTAAATGAATATTTTTATTATTTAATAATTCATCTATTGAGTTATTTCAATAGAAAGCAAAGAATTAATTTCCAGTTTATATTGGAATTTATCGAGTTTTTTCTTTCGTATATTGTTGATTCAAAAAACATCGATTTTAACGAGTCGCACACTAAGCATAACAATTTTTTCGAAATGTTAATAAAAATTATAAATAAATCTTTAAAATAATAAAAACAAAAATAAATTTAATATTAAGATATAAAAAATTAAAACAAATTATTTTTCATCTTGGAATATCCAAATTTTTATTCCCAATACTCCATAAATAGTTTGAGCTGGATAATAACAATAATCGATTTTAGCTCGAAGAGTTTGTAAAGGAACTCTCCCTTCTCTAGCCCATTCTACACGAGCAATTTCAGCTCCATTAAGACGTCCTGCAATTTGTATTTTAATACCTTTTATATTTGTCTTTTTCGCCAATTCAATAGCTTTTTTCATAGTTCTTCTAAAAGCAACTCGACTTTCTAACTGTAAAGCAATATATTCGGCAAGAATATTAGGTTCTCCATAGGGTTTTGTTACTTCCGTCAAAGTCATACGAAGTTTGCGATCTCCGGGAGTTAAAATACTTTGCACATTAGTTTTTAATTGTTCAATACCGCGACCACGGTTTTCTACCAATAATGCAGGAAATCCTGTATGTATTTCAACTTGAATTAAATCTGTTTTTCTTTTTATTTCGATACGTGCAATTCCCCCATAATTTGAAGAGTTTCTTATATTTTTGTATACATAATTTTCAATACAATAACGCATTTTTTGATCTTCTTGAAGAAGTTCAGAATAATTTTTTGGCTGTGCAAACCAATAAGAATGATGTTTTTGAGTCACACCAAGCCGAAAACCAAGTGGGTTAATTTTTTGTCCCATGCTTTTTTTCCCTTCTAAATGATATTAGCATAATTCTTTTTATTGACTTCTACTTTTTACGATAATAGTTATATGACAAGTAGGTTTATGTATAGGATATCCTCGTCCTTGGGCTCTGGGTTGAAATCTCTTTGAAACAGCACCTTTGTCTACTTTTGCTTCACTTATAATCAAATCGGCTTTGTTAATATTCAAATTATTACTTGCATTTGCTGCTGCTGAAGAAATTAATTGTAATATAGGGTAACATGCTCGATACGGCATAAACTCTAATATCATAAGTGCTTGTTCATATGAACGACCCCGGATTTGATTAATAACTCTCCGTGCTTTATGAGAAGACATACGTATATGTTTGGCTAAAGCTCGAGCCTCTAAATTGGACTTGTTATATTTCACTGAACTTTACCTCCCAATTAACGACGAGATTTTTTATCACTTTTTGCATGTCCCCGAAAATTTCGTGTAGGTGCAAATTCTCCCAATTTATGACCTATCATACGATCTGTTATATAAATAGGTAAATGTTCTTGTCCATTATGAACAGCAATAGTATGTCCGATCATTGTTGGTACAATAGTAGATGCGCGAGACCAGGTAACTACAATTTTCCTTTCTTTTTTTAAATTAAGATTTTCAATCTTTTTTAGTAAATGGTCAGCCACAAAAGGGCCTTTTTTTAGTGAACGTGTCATTGCCAACTACCTTCTGTTTTTATGTATATTTTTCAATTTTTTTTGTTCAAAATTTAATTATCCATTTTTACGACGACGTAAAATTAAAGGATCACTATACTTTTTTATTTTTCGAGTTCTTTTTCCGAGTGCAGTACGACCCCACGGGGTTAATGGTTTTTCTCTCCCAATAGGGGCTCGACCTTCACCACCCCCATGGGGGTGATCTATGGGATTCATAACAACTCCTCTTACTCGAGGACGCTTTCCTAACCATCGTTTCGATCCTGCTTTACCCATACTCCTATTGTTAGCATCAGCATTTCCAATTTGTCCAATCGTAGCCAGAGAATTTTGAGATACTAGACGAACTTCGCCAGAAGGTAATCGTAAAGTGGCTAATTGACCCTCCTTTGCAATGAGTTTGGCTACAGCTCCAGCAGTTCTCACTAATTGCCCACCTTTACCTGGTGTTATTTCTATATTATGTATAGCAGTGCCTAAAGGCATGTTGGTTGAAGTAGACTTTTTTTCTATAAACAAAAAAAAGGTCTCTCCCCAAACTGTACAAGCCTCTCTCAAGGCATACAGCTTTCTAGATGTATATTTTGTTATCTAATTGATAATTATTTTAACTATTAACTACATCCTAGTTTTTTTCATCATCTAACGTACTTTTTTGTATAGCGTTAGATTGAATGACTTTATAAATTTACGTTAACATTTTTTGTTTAATAATAACTTAGGAGGCTTTTTTTTATTAATAAAAATCACTTTACAGTTTCAAAATTGCCTCTGACCATCAATTTGAATGTGATTAATTTATTTTTATCTATTCAATATTAGAGGTGTATCAAATAAAATTAAAAATAAGTGTTGCCAATATTTTATATGCTTAAGTTAAAATAAGAATTTCTCCATATTAGAATATCTTTAAATTTTTTATTCTAAATTTTCTATTATAATAAATAGAAATAGTTTTAATAGTGTAATATTAGAATAGAAAATTATATCACAAGCTACTGTTACCTTTTAGTTTCCTTTTAAGGTTTATCGTAATAATCTTGTTTATTATTACCCAATTAGTGATAGATTTATAGATTTTACTGCAAATCTACTTGGTTTTTTCCAATTACGTAAATAGATAATTCAAACCGCACTCAAAGGTAAGGCGTTTCCTATTAAAATAGGAGCTTCATTACTTGAAATAATCGTATCTCCAATTTTTATTCCGCGGGGATGTAAAATATATCTTTTTTCTCCATCTTCATAATATACAAGACATATATTTGCAGTACGATTAGGATCATATTCGACGGTTATAATTTTCCCCAGTATATTCTTCTTATTTCGTCGAAAATCAATTTGACGATATAAACGTTTGTGACCTCCTCCTCTGTATCGACTAGTAATAATTCCTTGATTATTACGTCCTTGTTTATTATGCTGTCGAAAAGTTAGTTTTTTCTGAGGTTGAGATTTTATTATTTCTTCGAAACCTAATACAGAACGATTTCGTGTGCCTGGAGTATAGGCTTTGTATAAACGTATGGTCATAAATAAGGTAGATAAGAATTAAAAATTTTATTTGTTTGAAAATAGTGGAATAGAATAATCAGATTGAAGTGTAATAATCATCCGTTTATAGCGTACTGAATGTCCTACAATTGGACCTATTTTTTTTTTCTTCTCCGGAGGTATATGACTATTTATCGTTTTCACCTTCACATTAAAAAAGCTTTCAATCCATTTTTTTATTTGTGTCTTAGTCGATTTTTGATTAACATCAAAAGTATATTGATTTTGTTCTAATAAACGAATCGTCTTTTCTGTAAGTACCGGATATTTTATTTCATCCATCATTATTTTTTTCTCCGTTTTATCTAATATCTAAAAATATTTTATATATTTTTTATTAAAACTTTCATTTAATTTATTTTTTTTTAATATTCAACTAATTGTAACAAAAGAAAATTATATTATATATATATTTTTTTTTTTATTAAGCTTATTTCTTTTACCAACAATTTATTATTAATATCAAGAATTTATATGTTTTTATTAAAAAACTTATAATTTTATCGATGCATCCAACAGGAGTTGAACCTGCGAATTCTCCAATTATGAGTTGGGTGCTTTAACCGTTCAGCTATGGATGCTATCTCTTTTAGTAAAAATTGTTTATTTATCTACTTTCATGTATTATACTACTTTTCTATACTTTTTCGAAGGAAAATATATAGTAACAT